AAAAACGACAACATTAGGAAAGGAAGGGATTCGAACCCTCGATGGTTTTAATCACCATATAGACGTTCCAGGTCTAAACCATAAACCACTCGGACACCTTTCCGTTTTATTTTTTCCTTTTCCGTTTCGTTTCCAGATTTTTAGCCAGGAAATGAAACAAATATAGATAAATACAAATAAAAAAAAATTAAATTATGGAAAAAATTTATTTTTAGAAACATAAACATAAAAACAAGAATTAATAAAGTTTAAAGGGCCAAATATTTTCAATACGTTCATATTTATTATCCATTTCATCAAAATCTTTGCTTTCCTTATAATTAAATTTTGGAAAAATATCAAAAATAATAAATATAAAATTATAAAAACTATATTTTGATAAATCTTCAATTAAATCATCGGAATATTCAAAAAGATGATTTTCAATTTTATAAAGATCACTTTCGATTTCTCCTATAACATTGATAGTAGAGCAAAAATAAGTTCTATTTGTAACAAGACAATGAATTCCATATCTACCTGGATAATCTAATTGAATAGTATTTTGAGAAATTAAAGTTTCTAAAAGTGAATCGGAATCAAAAGAATGAAATATTGCTAAAAAAGGAACAGAATCACCACATTCTTGTTTTACAACTTTTAAAAATTTATAATATTTTAATTTAAAGTTAATAATTGATTTTAAATTACTATTTGCCAGTAATGAAATTCCAAGAATTATAGCGAATAGAATTGATAATATAATTAATACTTGACCATGTATTGTGTATGGACGTACAGTCCAATACCAATGCTGACCTACAGAAACTTCAGCTAAATCAAACCAGACATTTGTCATAAATTTTACTACTTTTTTACAATGTCTTTTCTTTTTATTTCCTTTGAAAAAGAACCGGGTTGGGATCTTTTTCCCCTTCCAAATGTCATTTCCAGGTAATTCCAGGTTTCATTTCCAGGTTGAAAACCTGGAAATGACACCTATTACATTTATTTTTTGGAAACAGAAAACCTGGAAATAAAAGGAAATCTAAATTATTCAAAATAAATAACGTGTTACTTTTTTAATTTTGGTACTTAAACACAAAAAAATAACTAATAATAAATTAAGGTTAATATTTAAACTTTTCTTGAATAATATTCAACAACTAATAATTCATTAATATTAAGTCCAACCATATCACGAGATATTGAATTGGTAACAACAGCACTTAATTTTTCTTGATCTAAATCTAAAAATGATGGAACTTGAGGTAAACCTAAACTATTTAAAGATTTAGTTATTAGAGGACGTGACGTTTCACATACACCAATTACATCATTAATTTTACAAATATAACTAGGAATATTTATTTTATGTTGATTAACTAAAATATGACCATGAGCAACCAATTGGCGGGCTGCTGCAATAGTAGGAGCAAATCCAAGGCGAAAAATAACATTATCTAAACGCGTTTCTAATAACTGTAATAATACTTCACCTGTGGAACCTTTTCGTCTACGTGCTTCACGAATATATTTAAGCAACTGACGTTCATTAATTCCATAATTAAATCGCAACTTTTGTTTTTCTTTTAAACGTATAGCATATTGCGATTCTTTAGCTTTTTGGCTTCCCGTTAACTTCTTTTTTGGACCATGTTGACCTGGTGGAAAATTTCTTACACACACTTTTTGAGTTAAACCGGGTAATTCACCTAAGCGACGTACAATACGTAATTTGGGCCCTCGATATCGAGACATAATAAAATTTTAATGTTTTTTATATAACAATGTAATATTTTTAATTGTATCTTTTAGTAAAAAAAATACTAAAAAAACTTATATTGTATTATCTAAATTATATCTTCCAAAACCGAAAGGTTATCTTGTTTTAAATGTAAAAAATAAAAGATAACCTTTCTTTAAGAATATATAAAAAAAATACAAATATAAAATAAGATAAACTAGTTTTAAATTCTAGTTGTCTTTTTTTACAAAGTAAAAAAAGCTAAAAGCTAAGACTAATTTAAAAAGAAATAAAAAAGTTTATTTCAAAGTTAATTGCTTAACAACTTGATAACGAGCACGAGCTCTTTTAAAAACAACAGTAGCTTCTACACGTTGCTTTTCTCCTTGTGCTTGTTCTAACTTTTCTTTAGCTTGTTGAAAAGCAAGTTCTGCTTGTTCTGGTTCAATAGTTTTAACTGATTCTGCTTCATTAACTAAGATAGTTACTTGATTTTGTTTTATCAAAGCAAAACCACCCATTAAAGCTACGGGGATCCATTCTGATTTAGATCTAATTAAAGTTACACCTATATCTAAAGCAGTAATTAAAGGTGCATGATTTGATAGAACACCCATTTGACCTGTATTGGTAGGAAGAATAATTTCTTCTGCCTGATCATTCCAAAAAATTCGATCAGGTGTCATTATACAAACTTGTAATGTCATAATTTTTCTCAATTATAGAGATTTTTTTTTATAGAATTATGCATTTTTTTCACTTTCATTTATGTTCCAAAAAGTTTGTAAACCTACTTTTTGGAACATAAATGAAATTAACCACAAAAGATGAAAAATACACTTTTTACATTGTATTAATTTTTTTTTGCAGTAGGACAAAAATGGAAAGAATAAGTAAATTAAAAATCTAATTAACTTTCAATTCCTTTTCCTTTTGCTTCTACAAAAACTTCGTTTTTGGAACCAACAAAATTTTTATAACACCAAATTGAAAACTATTCCAAGTAATTCCAGGTGTTACCTGGAAAAGGAAATGAAATATGGAACAACCTGGAAAAAGAAAGAAAAAGGAAACAAAAATTTTTGATAATTAAGATTGAAGTGTAGCAGCTTTGGAAATAGCTTCGTCAATATTTCCAACTAAGTAAAAAGATTGTTCTGGAAGCTCATCAAGTTCCCCAGTTAAAATAAGATTAAACCCTTGAATAGTATCAGCTAAACTTACATATTTTCCAGGTGAACCAGTGAAAACTTCTGCTACGAAAAATGGTTGTGATAAGAAACGTTCAATTTTACGAGCTCTTGCTACGATTAAACGATCTTCTTCAGATAGTTCGTCAAGACCTAAAATTGCAATAATATCTTGCAATTCTTTATAACGTTGTAATGTTTGTTTAACGTTTTGTGCACATTGATAATGCGTATCGCCAACAATCCAAGGTTGTAACATTGTAGAAGTAGAATCTAAAGGATCAACCGCAGGATAAATACCTTTTGAAGCTAAACCACGAGAAAGTACAGTTGTAGCATCTAAATGTGCAAATGTTGTAGCTGGAGCAGGATCGGTTAAGTCATCCGCTGGTACATAAACAGCTTGAATTGATGTAATACTTCCATCTTTTGTAGATGTAATACGTTCTTGTAAACCACCCATTTCTGTAGCTAAAGTTGGTTGATATCCAACCGCTGAGGGCATACGACCTAAAAGAGCAGATACTTCAGAACCTGCTTGTACAAAACGGAAAATATTATCAATAAATAAAAGAACGTCTTGTTTATTTATATCACGAAAATATTCAGCCATTGTTAAAGCAGTTAACCCAACACGCATACGAGCTCCAGGAGGTTCATTCATTTGCCCGTAGACTAAGGCTACTTTTGATGCTGAAATATTATCTTCATCAATAACTCGTGATTCTTTCATCTCCATATAAAGATCATTTCCTTCACGAGTACGTTCACCAACCCCACCAAAAACAGAAACACCACCATGGGCTTTAGCAATATTATTAATAAGCTCCATAATAAGTACAGTTTTCCCTACACCAGCACCACCAAATAAACCAATTTTGCCACCTCGGCGATATGGTGCTAATAAATCTACAACTTTGATACCTGTTTCAAAAATAGAAAGTTTTGTATCTAAGTCAACAAAAGCTGGCGCTGAACGGTGAATTGGTAGTTCTTCTTTATTATTAACAGGACCTAAATTATCTACTGGTTCCCCAAGAACATTAAAAATACGACCTAATGTTGCTTGGCCAACTGGAACACTTAAAGGTTTACCAGTATCGATTACGTCCATTCCTCGCATTAAACCATCAGTTGCACTCATAGCAACTGCACGTACACAATGATCACCTAATAGCTGTTGAACTTCACATGTCACAGAAATATCTTGACCAGCTTGATTTTTACCTTGAACAACTAATGCGTTATAAATGTTTGGCATTTTTCCAGGAGGAAAAGAAGCATCTAATACTGGACCAATAATTTGTGTAATACGGCCAACTGTTTTTGTTTCTGTAGAAACGCTCATATTTTAAAAAATTTTTGATAATTTTTTTTGTTTTGCTTTTTTTGTTTATTTTTTTATAATAAAAAAATAAACAAAAATTTAAAAATTCTATCTATAATAGATAGAACCGACACATAAACTAAAACATTAAAAATACTTAATTTAAGAAAAAATCTATAAATTTTAATTTTGAATAACATTATATAAATATATAATATAATATTATCATAAAAAATTAAATTATTCAATAATTTATTAACAAAAATTTAGTAATTAAAAAAAATTTGTTTAGAACCAGAACATTATTTAAAACGTAATAGAAAAAAAATCTTAGTATGCATTAATAGGGTCATATCGATATAAGCTTTCATATCAAGGAGAATATTTTTTTTATAAAATATCTACACTATTTCTTTTCTACTTCTTTTTAATTTTCCAGGTTTTCAACCTGGAAAAGGAATAGTAAAATAAATACATTGATTTTATAAATTAAAAAAATTTTTTAAAAATAAAAATTAATTCTCACATATACTACAATTTTTATATTATTTAAATTTTTAATATTAATTTTTATTTTAAAAAAGTCTTTCTCTTTCTGAGAATTTTTATTTCTCAGAAAAAGAGAATTTAAAAAGACTAAATTTAAGAATGTTTTTAAAAATGTTCTCTTTATGAAAATTAAAGATTTTTATAAAGAGAACATTAAAAATTATAGAATTAACCAAATTTACCACTTGTACTTGCAATTAAAAACGCAGCATAAGTTAAAACATATCCAACAGAGAAATGTGTTAAACCTACAAGACGCGCTTGTACAATACTAAGTGCTACTGGTTTATCACGCCAACGCACAAGATTTGCTAATGGAGTACGTTCATGAGCCCAAGCTAAAGTTTCAATAAGCTCTTGCCAGTAACCACGCCATGAAATAAGGAACATAAAACCTGTAGCATATACAAGGTGACCAAAAAGAAACATCCATGCCCATACAGAAAGACTATTCATACCAAATGGGTTATAGCCGTTGATTAATTGAGATGAATTTAACCATAAATAATCACGAAGCCATCCCATAAGATAAGTTGACGATTCATTAAATTGGTTGACATTTCCTTGCCAAATACCTAAATGTTTCCAATGGAAATAAAAAGTAACCCAACCAATAGTATTTAACATCCAAAAAACAGCAAGATAGAAAGCATCCCAAGCTGAAATATCACAAGTACCACCACGACCTGGACCATCACAAGGGAAACTATAACCAAAATCTTTTTTATCAGGCATTAATTTAGAACCACGAGCATCTAAAGCACCTTTAACTAAAATTAATGTTGTAGTATGTAAACCTAATGCAATTGCATGGTGAACTAAAAAATCACCAGGACCAATTGTTAAAAAAAGTGAATTATTTTGGTTATTAATAGCTTGTAACCAACCTGGAAGCCAAAGACTTTGACCTGCTAGACTAGCTGGACTTCCTGAAGCAGATAATAAAAAGTCAAAGCCATAAGCAGTTTTACCATGAGCAGCTTGAATCCATTGAGCAAATACAGGTTCAATTAGAATTTGTTTTTCTGGTGTACCAAAAGCTTGCATAACATCATTATGCACGTATAAACCTAATGTATGGAAACCTAAAAATAAACTTGCCCAACTTAAATGAGAAATTAATGCTTCTTTATGCTCTAACATACGAGCTAAAACGTTATCACGATTTGCTTCTGGATTATAATCTCGTACAAAAAAGATAGCGCCGTGAGCAAAAGCACCACACATAATAAAACCAGCAATATATTGATGGTGAGTATAAAGTGATGCTTGAGTAGTAAAGTCTTGAGCTAAAAAAGCATAAGGTGGTAATGAATACATATGTTGAGCAACAAGAGACGTAATAGTCCCAAGACTAGCTAAAGCTAATCCAAGTTGGAAATGAAGAGAATTATTTATAGTATCATAAAGACCTTTATGCCCTCGACCCATCGCTCCAGATGGCGCTACTTGTGCTTCAAGAATCTCAGTCATGCTATGACCAATACCAAAAATAGTACGGTACATATGTCCAGCTAAGATAAATAACACAGCAATAGCTAAATGATGATGTGCCATATCAGTTAGCCATAAACTTTGAGTTTGTGGATTAAAACCACCTAAAAAAGTTAAAATTGCTGTACCTGCACCTTCTCCTGTAGAAAAAACATGATTAGCTGTATCTGGATTTTCTGCATATACTGCCCAATTTCCAGTGAAAAATGGTGTTAAACCTGCTGGGTGAGGTAAAACAGTTAAAAAATTGTCCCAACCTACATGTTGACCACGAGATTCTGGAATTGCAACATGTACTAAATGTCCTGTCCAAGCTAATGAACTCACACCAAATAAACCGGCTAAGTGATGATTTAAACGAGATTCTGCATTTTTAAACCAAGAAAGAGCTGGTTGAAAAGAAGGTTGAAGGTGTAACCATCCAGCAAAAAGGAAAAGTGCTGAGAGGATTAATAAAAAGATAGATCCTGCATAAAGCTCTTGATTTGTACGCATACCAATAGTATACCACCATTGGTAAACACCAGAAGTTGAAATATTTACTGGACCTGTTGCACCACCACGGGTAAAAGCTTCTACTGCCGGTTGGCCAAAATGCGGATCCCAGATTGCATGAGCAATAGGACGAATATGAAGAGGATCTTGAACCCATTGTTCAAAATTACCTTGCCATGCTACATGAAAAAGATTACCAGAAGTCCAAAGAAATATAATGGCCAATTGACCAAAATGAGAAGCAAAAATTTTCTGATAAAGTCGTTCTTCAGTCATGCCATCATGACTTTCAAAGTCATGCGCAGTTGCAATTCCAAACCAAAGTCTACGAGTGGTTGGATCTTGCGCTAAGGCTTGGCTAAATTTTGGAAATTTTGTTGCCATTTTAAATTCTCCTTTCGTGTAAAATCAGAAAAGAATGAATAAATTTATAGAAAAATGAAATAAAGAAACATTGACTTTTAAATATGCATTTTCGCTTTTATTTTTATTTTCATTTTTATTCTTTTTTTAAGAAAAAAGACAAAAAAAACAAGTATTCCAAAAAATTTATTTCTAAACTTTTATTCCAGTTCTTTTTCCAAAAAGTTTGTTTTTGGAACCTAAACGAACAAGAACTGGAAAGAACAAGAACAGGAATAAAACAAAAATGAAAACAAAAATAAATTAGTATGTAATAAAATGCAAAATTTTGTTTTTATTTATTTTTTTTACGAAATAAAAAGAAATAATAAACAAAAATAAAAAAGTCATTCTAAATTATTTTAGAAAGTTAAAAAAATATCTTTTATTTTTTTTTTAGAAAAAATAAAAAAAAAATAAATTAACCTACAGCTAATATACGTGCTAAGAAGAAAGACCATGTAGTAGCAATACCACCTAAAAGATAATGAGCTACGCCCACTGCACGACCTTGAGTGATACTTAAAGCACGTGGTTGAATTGCTGGAGCAACTTTTAATTTGTTATGAGCCCAAACAATAGATTCAATAAGTTCTTGCCAGTATCCACGACCACTAAATAAAAACATTAAACTAAAAGCCCAAACAAAATGAGCACCTAAGAAAATTAAACCATATGCAGAAAGTGCAGAACCATATGACTGAATTACTTGAGATGATTGTGCCCATAAAAAGTCACGTAACCAACCATTAATCGTATTTGCACTTTGTGCAAAATTTCCACCAGTGATATGAGAAACACCTCCAGCACTCACAGTGCCCCAAACATCTGATTGCATTTTCCAACTAAAATGGAAAATAACAACAGAAATTGCATTATACATCCAGAAAAGACCTAAGAATACATGATCCCATGCAGAAACTTGACAAGTACCACCACGGCCTGGACCATCACAAGGGAAACGGAAACCTAAATTTGCTTTATCAGGAATAAGGCGAGAACTACGGGCATACAGTACACCTTTTAAAAGAATTAAAACAGTTACATGAATAGTAAAAGCATGAATATGATGTACTAAGAAATCAGCTGTTCCTAAAGAAATTGGCATCATAGCAACTTTTCCACCAACTGCTACAATATCTCCACCCCAACTTGGACTAGTACTAGCTAAAGCATTTGGTGCAGTATAACCAGGAGCTAACGCATGAGTGCTTTGAATCCATTGTGCAAATATAGGTTGTAATTGAATTGCAGTATCAGAAAACATATCTTGAGGTCGACCTAAAGCACTCATAGTATCATTATGAATATATAATCCAAAACTATGGAATCCTAGGAAAATACAAACCCAATTTAAATGAGAAATAATCGCATCACGATGACGTAATACACGATCTAAAAGATTATTATAATTATTAGTTGGATCATAATCACGGACCATGAAAATAGCCGCATGAGCGCCAGCACCTACAACACAAAAACCACCAATCCACATATGATGTGTAAATATAGATAATTGTGTACCATAATCAGTTGCTAAATAAGGATAAGGTGGCATAGCGTACATATGATGAGCAACAATAATAGATAATGAGCCAAATAAAGCTAAATTAATAGCTAACTGTGCATGCCAAGAAGTGGTTAGAATTTCATAAAGACCTTTATGACCTTCTCCAGTAAATGGACCTTTATGTGCTTCTAAAATTTCTTTTAGACTAGACCCAATTCCCCAATTAGTACGGTACATATGACCTGCGATCAGAAATAATACAGCAATAGCTAAATGATGATGTGCTGTATCAGTTAACCATAAACCACCAGTTACAGGGTTTAAACCACCTTTAAAAGTTAAGAAATCGTTATAAGTAACCCAATCTAAAGTAAAAAATGGACTTAATCCTTTAGCAAAACTTGGATAAAGTTGAGCCATAAGTCCATTATTTAATATAAATTCATGAGGTAATGGTATTTCTTTTGGATCTACACCAGCATCAAGTAATTTATTAATAGGAAGAGATATATGAATTTGATGACCAGCCCATGCAAGACTTCCAAGACCTAATAAACCAGCTAAATGGTGATTTAACATGGATTCTACATTTTGAAACCATTCTAGTTTAGGTGCTGCTTTATGATAATGAAACCAACCAGCAAAAAACATAGCTGCAGCCATAACTAAAGCACCAATAGCTGTAGTATAAAGTTGTAATTCACTAGTTATACCACCTGCACGCCAAAGTTGAAAAAACCCAGAAGTTATTTGTATACCTTGGAAACCACCACCAACATCAGCATTTAAAATTTCTTGACCAACAATAGGCCAAACAACTTGAGCACTTGGTTTAATGTGAGTTGGATCAGTTAACCAAGCCTCATAATTTGAAAAACGTGCACCATGGAAATACATACCACTTAACCAAATAAATATAATACCTAATTGGCCAAAGTGAGCACTAAAGATTTTTCTTGAAACTTCTTCAAGATCACTTGTTTGAGTATCAAAATCATGCGCATCGGCATGTAAATTCCAAATCCAAGTAGTTGTAGTAGGACCTTTTGATAAAGTTCTTGAGAAATGACCGGGTTTTGCCCACTTCTCAAAACTTGTAGCTACCGGATTTCGATCAACTACTATTTTTACTTTTTTCGCTTCACGTTCTGGAGGACTAATTGTCATGGCGAAAAATTCTCCTTGTTTAAATTAACGTAAAACAGATATGAAAAAGCAACAGTGCTTATTCATTTTTTACATTCATTTTTTATTCCTTTTATTTTTACTGTGTGTCTTGTCTTTTAGTACTCTGTTGTAAAAGCTAGGATATAGTCCTAAAAGCGAGAACATAGGCCTAAAATCTAAATAAACAGCTATTCATTTTTACTTTCATTTTACTTGGTAAAATGAAAGTAAAAATGAAAGTAAAAATGAATAGCTAAAAATGAATGTAAAAAATCAACCTCTTTTTAAAAGAAAAAGAGAAAGCAAAACTAATACTGTACTTGCTCTATTTTTATGTAAATTTTTACGTTGATTTTTACCCCGCACACTGCGCTAAAAATGAAAGTAAAAATCAACGTATTTCCTTTTCCAAAACAAAGTTTTTGGAACCTAGTTTGTTTCCAAACTTTTTGGAACAAATATAAAAAAAATGAATACGTTAGATTCCAAAAAATGTAGTTATTTCCATTTAAAAATTTTATCTTTTAGACAGAAATCGTTTGCGTTTTCATCAAGCTATTAATTTTCAATAAATATTGAAACAGGCAACAATTCTTAGTTTTTGGAAAAATATAGAAATTTTTTGACATTATAAAAAAATCGATTTCAAGCAACAGTATTATATAAATTTTGATTATTTTAATTGAATAATTTTCTTATTAATAAAATATTATCAATAAGAATAAACTAGATTTAGAATGTAATTGATTCTTTATTTACAATTTAAATAAAGAAAAAGACAGTATTTACACTTATTATATCTGTTACTGTTTATTTTATATAAACGTAATGTAATAAAGTCTCGAATTTTCTAATAAAAATTCAACTTTTTGAGATTTTATTTTTTAAAATTCCATATTTTTTTAGTGCTTAAAGGGTTAATTACTAGAAATTTTAGTCGTTTATTATATATGATAAAAAGGAAAAAAAATTAAATATTATAAAACAGTCGTTATTTTTTTCTGTTTCCTTTTCTAGTTCTATTTTCTGTTCTCGAACATAAAATTACAGAAAATAGAACGAGAAAAGGAAACTATACATACTTTGTTTATCTAGGTTTTTTTCAACTGTCAAAAAAAAATGTATAAACAACAAGGGCAAAATATCATATTAGGCGCCAACAGCTTCTTTTGCAGCAAACATAACGTCTATGGTTATTTCTTTTAAACCTTTTTCACGAGCATATTTTTCAGTATTACGTTTTATTTTTCCACGAACAAATCCAGGAATTTTCGATAGTTCTACTAAACTATCAGATGACCAAGTTAAATCAGATTCGGTAGAAAGTGTTTTTGTAATAACTTCTTTAGTATCATGCCCACCAAAAATTTCAAGAAGATGATCTTCCATTCCTAAAGTAAATGAATTATATGCTAAATCAGCTATTTGATTAGCCCCTTCATAGCCTAAAAAAGGTCGATACCCTAATGGAAAATTCTGAATATGAACTGGAGCTGAAATAACACCACATGGAATATCTAAACGTTTTCCGATATGACGTTCCATTTGTGTCCCAAATATTGCAGAAGGCTCTATTCGAGCAATCATATCTGCTACTTGAGTATGATCATCTGTGATTAATATTTCATCACAAAAATTTTCTACTTGTTCACGAAACCAATCAGCATCATGTTTACAATATGTACCAGCACAACAAACACGAACACCCATTTCTCTCGATAAAATTTTTGTTATACTACTTGCATGGGTAGCATCTCCAAATACTACAGCTTTTTTACCTGTTAAATTTTGACAATCAATAGATCTTGAAAACCATGCTGCTTGAGAAACAAAACGAGTTTGATGATCAATATAGTTTTCATAATCAAATTGAAAATTTTTATTAAAAAAATCTGGTTTTTCTAAAATACTTTGTATTTCACGAATAAAAATAGCTGTATCCACAAGACCCATAGGAGTGGTTGTAATATATGGCATTGAAAATTCTTTTTCTAAGTATTTAGCAGCCATAAGACCCACTTCACGATAAGGCACTATATTAAACCAAGCTTTTGGTAAATTTTGTAAATTCTCTACCGAACACCCTTCTGGAATAATTTCATTGATGGAAATTCCTAAATCAGCTAAAAGTCTTTTTAATTCACGACAATCATGTTGATGATGAAACCCTAATGTAAAAATACCAAAAATATTTGCTGAAGGTTTTTTAGTTTTTTCGATTCCTTTTGCTTTTTCAAAAACTTCGTTTTTGGAACCAACAGTAGAAGTATTATTTTGTTTTGCTTTTTCAATATAAAAACGAACAATTTGTTCTAAAGTACGATCAGCTGCTTGTAATTCATTAACACGATAATGATTAACATCAGCTAATATTACATCAGATTTAGATTCCATTGATGCACGATTAACAAAATTTTGTAAATCCTCTTGTAAAATGCTTGACGTACAAGTGGGTGTTAGTATAATTAAATCTGGTCGTTCTTCTTTATCTTTACGTGTAATATTTTCTACAACTTTTTCTTGCGAGCCACGAGCAAGTACATGTCGGTCAACGATACTTGCTGTAACAGGTGTAAAATCTCTTTCACGTTCTAACATAGAACGCATAACATTAAAATAATCATCTCCAAGTGGTGCATGCATTATAGCATGTACATTTTTAAAAGAACTTGCTACTCTTAAAGTACCAATATGAGCAGGTCCAGCATACATCCAATAAGCTAATTTCATAAAATTTTTTTCTACTTTTTTTCTACATTTATTAAGTTTTTTCTCTAAAAATAAAAAAAAAACAATAAAAAAACTAACAGTTATTTGCAGTTTTCATTTCTTTTTTCTTTTATTTTTTTCATAAAAATAAAAGAAAAAACAAGCAATATTTTTTTTTGCTTGATTTAAATTTCATTATTTTTTCAGTTTTTTTTTATAGAGACATATATCAAAATATTAATGCATTAATAATTTTAATATATAAAACTATAATTTATTATTTAAGAGACATTTTGTGGATTTACAAATATTTTTTAATAAAAAATTAAAAATAAAAAACGTCAAAAAGAACAAAATAAAAGTATTTAAAATACTAGTCAAAAATTTTTTTTCTTAGCATAATAGTACTAAGATTAAGCTAGTCAAAGATGACGTAATTTTATGTTATTTTTTTATATTTACTATAACACCATTTTGGAGGGTTCCTGTGTTATTATTAGCTAAATTACCGGAAGCATATGCTCCGTTTGACCCCATCGTGGATGTATTACCGGTTATCCCAGTACTATTCTTATTATTAGCTTTTGTGTGGCAAGCAGCAGTAAGTTTTCGTTAATTTAATTTGTTAAAAGTATTGCTTATTCCACAAATAAAGCCAAACTTTTACAAATCATTGTTGTAAATACAATCGTATTTTATACAAAAGTACTCTATTTCACAAACATAGTTTGTGGAAAGACAAAAACAAAAACTTTTTGTTTTGCATTTGTTGTTTTTTCATTTTTGTTTCTTTTCCAACAACTCTGTTGTTAGAACGCTAGTTGCTACTCTAAAAATATCGTTTGGTCCCAAAAACAAAGTTGGTTTCTTTTTTAAAAAACTCAGTTTTTTAAACCAATGACATTTTTGGAAAAAGAAACAAAGCAATAGCGTTTGTTGCTTTAACTGCTTCCACATTGGTGGAAGAGACGCAAGTTGCTTACGTTTTTCCGTAGGGAGATTTAGCTGTTTACATTAACATGTAACTACTAACAGTGTTTTTAGAAACTAAAATAGAAAGGAAAAGACTACAAAATAAAATGCATAAATAACACACAAAAATATCGTATTTAAAACCTGCGACACGAAAAACTAAATTATGAATTTAGAAATTGTTTTACAATTAACTGCTTTACTCTTTATAGTTGCGGCTGGACCACTTGTAATTGTATTACTAGCCAGTCGTGGAGGAAACCTCTAATTTCAGCAAAATTATTTAAAACTAGTTATGCCTATCGCTGATTATCAAGTTTTCATTGCATTATTTTTAGCATTGGCCACTGCTATCATTGCTACACGTCTTGGAGTAGCTCTTTATAAATAGTGGAATACCAGGTAGGCTAACACCTACCTGGTGACTATCTTTGCAAAAATAAAAATCCTTTCTTTTTGTTGTCTTGGTTACTTTTTTCTTTTTTTCTTTTAACCCTTTTTTCCTTTTTAACTCTGTTAAAAAGAAAAATACAAACAAAAAAAGTTAAAACAAAAAAAAATAAAAGAAAGTGAATAAATTTAATATATCCTCAATAAAATATCAACAGCAAAAATAAAAAATAGACAAAAAATAAAAATTTCTGTTATATTGAACATAATATTATTGGGGTATCGCCAAGTGGTAAGGCTGCGGGTTTTGATCCCGCCACTCGGAGGTTCGAATCCTTCTACCCCAGTAAAAAAATCATGACTCTTTTACTTTTTTTTAGAAACAAATTTAAAGTTTAATTTATTTAAATAGTTGTTATTTCCTTTCCATTTGTTTATTTCAGGGTTTTAGTTCCTTTTCCAAAAACTGGAAAAGAAAACATAAATAAAAAAATTAAATTTTTGTAACAACAAGTAGTCTTTTTGCTTTTGCAAAAACTTCTTTAAAAATAACTTATTAAAAAAGTTAAAATAAGAAATGCAAAAATTAAAAACCATGTAGTAATTTTTAAAAAAGATTTAGCTTCAGCATAACTGGTAAATAATCCTGTTTCTGTAAATTTTTTTAATACAATATTTTCCGTTGAAGTTTGTGGGGCAATTAACACAATAATTAAAATTCCAGTGAAAAATTGAAAAAATTTTAACATAAATTTGTCTTTTTTAATCAAATTATATTTTTAGTTCGAAATAACGAATTCGTTTCTCTATAAAATTAAAAACAAAAGTTTTTTAATTTTTATAATTTTAAAACTAACTATATTAATAGTTATACAATCGAGTTGATCTATTGAACCAATATGTTGTCAAATTAAAAAAAATTCGATATAATTAAATTGAAATTTTCTATTTGCCGGGATAGCTCAGTTGGTAGAGCAGAGGACTGAAAATCCTCGTGTCACCAGTTCAAGTCTGGTTCCTGGCAGTTAAAAATAAAAAATAACTCTATTATTCTAATTTTATTGTTTTTATAAAAACCTAGTAGGTTAGCTAGGCTAAAGCGTAAGCAAGTTGCGTCCTGAACATTGTCACTTTCTGTTTCCTTTTCCAGTTTTTTTGCGTTTTCCTTTTCATGTTATTTTTCCTTTTTCAAAAAAGAAAAGGATCCCAAACCTCCAATAACTGGAAGCACCAAAGTTGGTTCAAAAACCTTGGTTTTTGAAAAAGGAACCAATTTCTTTTATTCCAAGTTTTCAACCTGGAAACATAAAAGGAAAATAAATTATAAAAACTCCATTTATTTTTACATCGTAAAAATAAACACGCTGCGCTCCTTAGAAAAGGAACAAATTGGATTTTTAGAATCAAATATTACAATCAAAAAGTATTTCATTTTTAGAAATCATCAAAATAAAAAAAGAAACGAATAATTTTTTTTATAAATCATTATATTTATTAATATATGTTATTCGATTTTCTTATTAGATAGTACTTTGATATATTCTATCAAAAAAAAATAATTATTTATGAAAAAAATTATTTCTGAAATTAACAAAAATTTATTACAAAAAACTAAAATAAATCCTCACGATATTTGTATTTGCGGGTTTTCTGGAGGACAAGATTCTGTTTTATTGTTTATAATTTTATTACATTTAAAAAAACAATGGAATATACAAATTCAAGCTTTACATTTTCATCATTTTTGGCAAGAAAAAAATTTTTTTTCGACATATCAAGTTTGGAAGTTAAATTTTGTTTTTAAAATACCCTTTTATCTTATTACTTCTGAAATTTTTTTAGAGACTGAAAAAACAGCAAGACATTGGCGTCAAAAAGGTTTAGAAAGAATCAGCAATCTTGAAAAATCTAATAAAATTTTAACTGGTCATACAGCAAGTGATCGTATTGAAACAGCACTTTGGCATTTAATTCGAGGTACAAGTCCCCAAGGATTTATCAGTTTAAAATGGCAAACAACTTTACTAACTGAAACTCAATTTTTTACTTTTCCAAAATTTTTTAATTCATTTCAAAATAAAAAAAAATCAAATAAAACTCCGAATGCTAAAGCGTCAGCGATTTATGTCCCGAATGCTATCGCGTCCGAGACTTGCGTCCCTTCCACATTAGTGAAAGCAGCTAAAGCACCAAACGCTGTTGCGTTATCAAGTAGAGTTCCTATTAGATCTTTTTGTGTAAATTTAAAAAATATTTATTACAATCAATTTACAAAATTAAAAATAAAATCTATTTATAAAAAACAAAAAAACAAAAAAACATTAAAAAGTAGTGTTGTTGTTTTTCGTTTTCCAAAAACTTTGTTGGTTTCCTTTTCTTTTTCGAAAAACTGGGTTGGTTCCAAAAACAGTGTTTTTGGAAAAAGAACCAATGAATTTTTGCAGAAACAAAAGGAAAAGCAAAAGGAAAAAAAATGTGTTTTATTAAAAAAATATCAAAAAAACAATATCCAAGAGACGCAAGTTGCTAATGCAACAACGTTAGGGGTTTCTTTTTTATTTTTTAATTATCATATATTAAATACCATTTTATTGAAAAAACAACAAAGAATTTATTGTTTTTTGAATTTTAATTTTGTTTTTTATAAAAAAGATCTTTTACGACCACTATTAGCTTTACATAGAAATGACATTATATTTTTTTCAAAAAAATATCTATTACCTATTGTTTGTGATCCAAGTAATGAAAAACTTCGATGGTCACGTAATAGAATTAGACACCAATTATTTCCATTATTAAGAATTTTTTTTAATCCAAATACTGAATATCTTTTAAGTAATTATTTAGAAATAAGCATTGAAGAACAAAAATATATAGAATATTTAATTCAAAAAATAATAAAATATTGGTTAAAAAAATATAAAAATGATTCTGATATTAAAAGTCAATTACAATTTTTTCCAAAAGCAATTCAAAGACGTTTATTAGAAAAAATATTTCAATTTTATACACAATTGCAACCAACTTTATTGCAAATTGAATTATTAAGAATAAATATTAACAAAAATTTTTAATTATGTAACTAAAATAACAAAAATTAATTTTTTTTTCTACAATTTTTTTACATTAATTTTTAGTTTCATTTTTTTACTTTGTAAATAAAAATTAATGTCAGGCCAAAAAGATTTGGAAACAAACTTTTATTCCAGTTAATTTTTGGAAAATTAACATAAACTAACAATAACTGAAACGTCACATAATGTTAATAAAAATAAATTAAAATTGCCATTAATTATTTTGGGAAACCCGGGACTCGAACCCGGAACTAATCGGTTAAAAGCCGAGTACTCTACCATTGAGTTAGTTACCCTTAAATTAAGTTTAACTTATAATTGATTTATTTTGCAAGTATATTTTAATAGAATTTTTTTTTGTTTTTTAAACAAATTTTTTCGAAAAACTTTGTTAATTACTTACGCAAAAGTGTAAATAGCTTTTTTTGGTTAGGAATTAATAAAGTTAATTAAGATGATCTCATATAAGTGAATAGCTATCTAAAAACATAGTTTGTTCTTTTCTTTTTACTTTTCTGTTTCCTTTTCCAGGTTTTCAACCTGGAATCGATTTTAGTTTCCTTTTGTTTCCTTTTCTTTTCCAAAAACTGGGTTGGTTCCAAAAACAGTGTTTTTGGAAAAGGAACCAAACTATGTTTTTTGAATCAACTTTGTTTTTGGAAAAAGAAAATAACTTTGTTGGCTCTGTTCTCATTTCTTTTACTTTTCCAAAAAAAATTGTTGCTATTTATTATTAAAAAAAAATAATAAATAGCAACAATGCTGACAAAAGTCAATGAAATTATACAACAAAAGAATTTAGAATACCTACTGTAAAAACAAGAAGGAACCACAAACCAATTCCTGAAAAAACAGTACGTTTATTTTCAACCCAACCTTCAGGTGTAGCTAAAGCAACAGGTACACCAATAACTAAAAGAAAAGATACCACAATTAACGCAAATAAAGCTAATTGAAAAATTAAAAGCATAGCTTTGGTTTCCTTAAAACTGTGTTCTTTTTTCTTCTATTTTTGGTTTTTTCTTAATTAAGAAAAAACCAAAAATAGAAGAAAAAAACCATTGTGTATAGTATTTTACTACTTTTAGTATAACTTATGATAAAATAATAACAATGTTATTTTCAAATTGTTTTAGTATTTTTTCAATTTCAAAAATTACAATTATCTTGACAATATTTAAAGTTTCTTATATTCTAAGATATGGCTTCTATTAAGCGGATATTGCATAGTGGTAGTGCCCTTGCCTTCCAAGCAAGAGGTGCGGGTTCGATTCCCGCTATCCGCTCCAGTAAAACGTTATTTACACAATTCATTAATTTGTTTTCACAATTTTAGTTATATTTTATTTTTAATAAAATATACTTTTTAAAAAATCTAAAAATAGAATCTGGCGGCCATAGCCAAGTGGTAAGGCAGTGGATTGTGACTCCACCATTCGCGGGTTCAAACCCCGTTGGTCGCCCATTAGAAAAACCAATCTTAAAGGTTCAAATCAAAAAATTCTAGTACTTATTAAAAATACTTTCATATTTTTATTATTTAGTAACTAATTTTATTATTTTATCTATGTGAAATCTACCAATTCATGAGTATGTATAGGTTGTTTTAAAGAAAGTTAGAAAATAAATAAAATTAATTATAAATTTTTCAAATATCCCAAATCAAAGTACTTAATTAATAGTTTTTTATAATAATCAAATATTTTGATTATTAAACAAAAATAAATATATTTAACACTTCCTATATAAAAAGTACCTTCTATCCACTTAGATGTTATAAACTAGTTAAATTTTTGGGAAATTTTTCTAGTTAAATAAAATCATTACTTAAAAGTTTTCAACACAAGCTGATCTCATTTCCTTTATTTTTTTTAATTTTTTTTACTTTCATTTTTTAACTTGTAAAAAAATGAAAGTAAAAAGAATTAAAAGCTATTAGTTGAAATTATTGAAACATCATTAGCAAAACCTTGTTGACTATTGTACATTTTATTAAATATTAAAAAAAATCATTTTTGTGAACTAGAAAATTTCATACAACAAAAAAAAAGCATAATTTTTATTTGTTTTTTGTTATATTGATTTTATAGTTTTTTATTTATTAAATAAATAAAAACTAAAAGAAACAATTTAGAAAACTTGATACGATTTCAGTAACTAGTTATACTAAAAAAAGAAAGAATTTAAAAGGTTTTTTTAACAAAAATAAAAAGTTAATTATTTTTATTTCTTTTTTTCTTTTTTAATAAAAAAAAGAAAAAAGAACCGTTAAGAAAATTTTTCCTTGAAATACTATATAAGGAGTGTTAAGCATGTCTGGTGCTACAGGAGAACGCCCTTTTTCTGATATTTTAACCAGTATTCGTTACTGGGTTATTCACAGCATTACAATTCCATCATTATTTATCGCTGGTTGGTTGTTTGTGAGTACAGGTCTTGCTTATGACGTTTTTGGAAGTCCAAGACCAAATGAATATTTTACTGAAGATCGTCAAGAAGCTCCGCTTATTACCGATCGTTTCAATGCCTTGGAACAAGTGAAAAAATTATCTGAAGTAAATTAACGAGATTGCCACATGACTGCAAGAAAATCGTATACTTATCCAATATTTACTGTGCGTTGGCTTGCCGTGCATGCATTAGCTGTGCCTACAGTTTTCTTTTTAGGCGCGATTACAGCCATGCAATTTATTCAACGTTAAAAGCAAGGTTAGATTATTATGGCAAAACCCAATCCCAATAAACAAACTGTAGAATTAAATCGTACCAGTTTATACTGGGGACTTTTATTAATTTTTGTGTTGGCGGTTTTATTCTCAAGTTATATTTTTAATTAATAACCGTCGGTGCTTTTTTAGTTGTTCTTTTTTAAAGAAACAAAAAAAAAGCAATGACGGAAAAAATTTTGTTATCAACAATTTTTCTTTTTCTATTATTTTTTCTTAAAAAAATAAAAAGAAATAAAAATATTATTTAATTTTTGATGACTCAGTTTTTATTTATCTCTAAATAAAAACTTTTTGTTTTTATCTTTTTGTTTCTGCTTCCATTTCTCTTTCCGATTTCTGTAATTTTGTTGGTTCCAAAAACAAAAAAAGAACTGGAAAAGGAAGAAATTCCTTTTTTAGAAAAGGGAAGGGAACAAACTGGGTTTTTGAAACCAAATTACTTAATAACTAGTTATTTATAACTAATTAAATAACAAATAAAAACCAATATATTGCATTTTTACTTGATAAAAATGTACTAATAAACAAAATACCAATACCTTATATCAAGGAGATTTATCTATGTCCAATACAGGAACAACCGGTCGTATTCCTTTATGGCTCGTTGGAACCGTTGCAGGGACAGCGGTCATTACTTTAGTAGGTATTTTTTTCTATGGTGCCTATGTAGGCTTAGGCTCTTCATTATAAATTTTTTAGTCCTATTCACTTTTTTTTAGAAAAAGTCACACACTACCTCGACATCATTAAGTACCTAAAAAGTAGTTACAAAAATTTAATATAGATTCGTTTTCCTTTTCCTGTTCTTGTTCATTTAGAACAAGAACAGGAAAAGGAAAGACAATAACTCTTACATAAATAGTCGAGGTATGTAGGACATAATAATGTAGCTACAAGATTAGCGCTAAAGTAGTCATATTATATTTTTAGTATAATTTTTCTTTAACTTATTTTCCTGTTGTAAAAAAAACTAAAATTTGAAAAAATTTTTAATTCTAATTAACCGTACATTTTATAATATCTATGATGTTCTAATTAATATATAAAGCTAAAACGTTACTAATATTTTTACATAACATAAGTATCGTCAAAATTTCTAGATATTAATCCGGAGTACGAATTCAAAATTCTTGCGTTTTCTTTTTCTCAAAAATTTTTATATTATTAATTACAACTAGTCTAAAAAACCAAGAAACTTTATTAGGTAGAAAATATTTATAATATAAATTATATTGTATTATTAAGTAGAAATTAATTGAACAGTTTTTTAATGTGTAAAAAAAAGCCCTGGTGGTGAAATGGTAGACACGATTGATTCAAAATCAATTGCCAATAGGCGTGGAGGTTCAATTCCTCTCCAGGGCATTAATTTTTGAAAAACAATAACTATTCTTTTTTATGTATATTTTTATAAAGTGTAAAAATGAAAGCGCTATGTTATATTTCCATTTCTTTTTCCTTTTGTAAAAAGCTCAGCGTACGGGGTTGGTTCCAAAAACAAAGTTTTTGGAACCGAAAGAAAAAGAAATGAAAACAGAAATCGAAATAAAAACATAAAATAAAAAATTAAATACTTACTAAAAATTAAAAATATTATCAATTTTCAAATTCTGTAAAATCAATCCAATTTTTAATTTTTCGTCTTGACATTTCACCAAAAGAATTATTTACAATTTTAATTGTAGAAGTTTGTTGAAAACTAGAAGTTTGTATTTTTCGATTTTTTGTTTCCTTTTCTTGTACAACAGGAAAAGTAAAAGGAACCACAGAAGTGTTGGAAAAAGGAATAAAACTAAAAGCTAATTTGTCAATTTCTGGTTCACGTAAAACTTCTTTTTTTAGAAGTTCAAAGACAATTTTATCTAAATATTCTCTATTTTCATCCAATAAACATAAAGCTTTATTAAAACTATCTAATACAAAAGAATGTACTTGATAATCACGAACTACATTGTGCAAATCGTTCCAAGTTATAGAACTATTATTTACCTGTTTATTTAATAAATTTCGATGATAAAATTCATCAGGAGGTGACCATTCGATATTTAATTCCGTTTCTTCAGGATTTGGAAGATATAAACGATACCAATCAGAAAAATTACGTTCTACAAATTCTAATTCTTGCGAAATGTTAAGCTGCCACCAAGCAGTGGAAAAAAAATTTTGTGATAAAGGATAAAGTGGCGTATCAGTTTCATGAGAATATAAAAGGTGTGGTGGCAATTCCATGAAATATGCTAATTCTCTAAAAAAATCCACTTTCTCTGGAATGAATTCTTTAGAATTTTTATTTGAAATCAATTGAGTCAATTGAGTTATTAATGTTGATTTAGAATATAAGTACCATTTTTCAATGGTAAAACAAACTAAAACAAAAGCAAAACTTAAATCTTCAAGACCATAACTAGAAAAATTAACAGAAGAATTCTGCAGAAATAAAATTTCTGCTGCTTTTCCGCCATAACTACCTATAATTCTATCTTCTATTTCACAACGACGAGCAAATTGAAAAAAATATTTTTGCAAATTAGTTAGAATTTGTAAGGAACGTCGATTTTGATAGCGAGGCCAAAGATAAGTTACAAGAGTAGACGGATGATACTCTAAAACTGTACTTAAAACAAGTTTTCCTGCTTGGTAATAAGCTATGCGATTTATAAAAAATGGTTCTACTTTTTTACCTGGTTTTTCTATTTCAGATGTTGTAATTCTATCAATACCATGTTCAATTGTTAGTAAAGTGTGTTTTGTATCATTTAAAATAGCCCTTAAACAGGATTGATTCATAATACTTGTTAAATCAGCAGCCGTGAAACCAACTGTTCTTTTTGAGAAATATTCCCAGGAAATATTTGGATCATAACCCAAAATTTCACCATATAGTTTAAAAATCTCAAGACGTTTTTCATGACTAGGGAGACCAAGTTCCAAAATTTTATCGAAACGACCAGGTCTTAAAATAGCAGGATCTAATAATTCCGGTATATTAGTCGCTCCAATTACAACAACACCTTTTCTACCTTGAAGTCCATCTAGTTCAATTAATAATTGCACAAGCAAACTTAATTGTTCCTGTTGATACTTTTGTTGAGTATTAATTTTTTGTTTAATTTCTTTTTCCGTTTGCACAAATTGAAACGCAGAGGATGTTGAAACTTCTGTGGAATTTCGTGTAATACTTTCTATTTGATCTGTTTTTTTGAAAAAACTAGTTTGAGACGTTTTTAGAAAATCTTTACTAGTGGATTCTCCTAAATCCAGTGAAGCATTAGCGATTACTTTTCCATTTCTTTTAGAACTAGAAAAGGAAACTAAAGCAGATAAAACTTCATCACCCCCCATTGGATTTTGCATAACATCTTGTCGTTTTAGCGCTAATGTATCTATTTCATCAATAAAAACAATACAAGGTGCTAATTGTCGTGCTTCTTGAAATAAAAATTCTAATTTTACTGCTCCTGATTCGCCCGGTGAAATTAAAGAGCTTCCAGAAAGAACTAATACAGGTACTTGAGCTTCACCTGCAAGGGCTTGGACTAATACAGTTTTACCTGTACCCGGTGGGCCTATAAGCAAAAGTCCTCGTGGAACATTTTTGCTTAGAGAAAATTTTTTTCCTGAATTTCTTAAAAACCAAACAATTTCAGCAATTTCAGGTAACAATGTTTTTATACCTGCAATATTTTGAAATTTTTTTTTGGATTTTGAAATAATTCTAAATCCTTTATCACGTTGACCTGTTGCAAGTTCAATTTGTTCTTTAATATTTTCATCAAAAATACCTGTCGCCATGCCAAAATCTATTATAAAACTAATCAGCTCTTTAAAATAGTCGCTCATTATAGATTTTAAAAAATTAAAGAATAAAAAAGCAAGACTTATTTGTGAAACTATTAACCATGAACGAAAATTCAAAGGTTCCCAACTATCAGAAAAAATTTTTTCTTTTTCGTTTCCAAAAATAAAGTTTTTGTAAAAGGAAAAGGAATCAAATTGAGGTTTATGAAAAATTGACATTATTTTTTTATAATGAACCGGAGTAAAAGTATCATTAAAAAATTCTTTTTTCGTTTCCATATTTTCAACAAGGAAACCTAGAGATGATGATGATTTAATTTTTGTTGTAAAATTTTGTGGCACATATAAATGGTCGACGGTGGAATTGATAATAAAGTTTAAACGAGGATATTTATATTTTATATTTAGCAATGATGCATCAATTACGGGAAGACTACTACCATTTACTCTATAATCATCTAAAAATATTTGCGATATTTTATTTTGATTATAAAGTTCTTTCCATTTATTTTCAGTAAAAAATGGAACTAATCGAGATTCATCATCTTTAGAAAATAAAAAATTTCTAGATGTAAATGACATTCCGTTAATACTATCTTTTGAATGTATTAAAGGGTTTAATGGGGATAAATAATTTTCAAGCCAAAAACGTAAATTTTTTTGTCGTTTCTTTTCTCCTTCCTTTTCGTTTCCAGTTTCCAAAAAATTCTTTTTTGGAAACTGAAAATCTGGAATAAATAAATTTGATTTTTTGAAACTACTTTCTATTTTTTCAAACTCCCAATCTAAACCATTTTTTAAATCAAGAAAAACTGATATATCATTATATAAATTTTTGTTCTGATCCCAATTTTTAATAGTACCTGTTCCAACCTTGATATTAAATTTTGTTGGCAATTCTGAATTTGAAAAAGAAAATTGTTTTAAAAAACTAGGATTTGCAGGAAAAATTATTTTTAAACTATTTTGAGTTGTAGGTAATAAACCTAGAGTTTTTGGCAAATAAAAACAAAGATTATGTAATAAAAAATTATTTACTTGTTTTGAATTCATATCAGGATACTTATATCCAGACATTCGTCGATAACAACACAAACTGTCATTCATCTTCACGTTCAAAAAAGTATTGCTTTTTTGAAAGTAAAAACTATCCCAAGAAAAACCAAGCTGGGATAAAATTTGTTCTAAATCTAATAATGTTCCTTCTATTGTATTTATATCATCTGTGATAGAAAAGAACGATGTAGAATAAATTTTATAATTTTTTAAAGCTTTTTCTAAAAACCAAGAAGTTTGTTTTTCTAAGAAATAATTATTCGAACTACTTGTGTTAGATAATTTATTATTAGTAATTTTTTTAATAACTGGTATATTTTTAATCCCATTTAATTCTACTAATAAATTTTGAGAATTTATTTTTTTAATACTCTGATTCGAAAAAGAATTATTTTTTGTCCAAAAAGTTTGATGAAAGGGAAGATTTTGTGTTATTGATAAACGATCTTGATTATTAATTAGAACAGATTTATTTCCATTTTCTTTTCCTGTTCTAAAAATTTTATTTTTAGAACGTACTCGAGTAAACATATCATAAGAAGTTAAATTATCTAATTTTAAAGGAACTTGATCTAAATTTAAATAAAAGGTTTGAAATAATGGAAGATTTGGTTGTTTAATCCATGAATTTAAATAGAATCGATTTGATCCTATATTTGGCATATCTGTTGATAAAAATTTTTCATTACTTTGAATTGGATTACTAAAACTCGCAATAAAATATTTTTCGTTTGGTTCCAAAAACCCAGTTTTTGGAAATGAATCAACCTTATTTTTGGTAAACAAAAATTGTTTATTTAAACTTTTAGTTAAAAAAAGAGAATTTGTAGACCATTCAATTTTTTCAATTTCTAACGCTGTCGCGTTAGCGACATGCGTCCCTATTGAAAAATCTTTTTTAGTTTTAATAAAATAGCGAAAAGTTTCCCAATTAAGTGATTCTGTGGGAATACTAAAAGTCGGTAGATTTTTTTGAAACAATATTTTTTTGACTTGTTGATTTTGATTGATAAAATAATAAAAACCTAAAAAAAATGGTAATATACTAGCGATTGTGATTACATTAAGAGGTTTAGATTTTATTGCAACACGTATTGCTAAACGATGTTCAGAAATTCTACCTTTAATAGAAAGCAATAACTTAGAAAAATTATTTTCTTTTGCTGGAGAATTTTTTTCAGTATTCATATCTATTTAAAATTTTTTTTAATTAATTTTTTTTAATTTGTTAAGAAAACATTGTTTCTTATATTATATACTTTTTACTAGATTAATGAAATAACTATAACCTTTTCATTCGTATTTTCATTTTTTATTTTCATTTTTGTTCCGTTCCTCTTCTTTTTTCTTTTATGTTCTTTTTTCCAAAAACAAAGTTTTTTGCAAAGGAAAGAAAAGTAAAAAGAAGAGGAACGGAACAAAAATGAAAATAAAAAAAAAATCCTTAGAAAATTTATTAATTATATTTTTAGAATTGACTAAATTTTTTTTATTCATTTATTATATATTTATAATCAAAAATTTAGCCTTCTTAACTCAGTAGGTAGAGTATTTGCATGGTAAGCAAAAAGTCACCGGTTCAAATCCGCTAGAGGGCTATTAATCTTTTTATTTTGTGTTCTGTTCTAAAAACTAAATTTTTAGAACACCTTTTTTTTTGTTTTTCTTTTTTTCAATTCTTTTATTTCTGTTATTTTTTTCCAGTTCTTTCCAGTTCTTGTTCGTTTAGAACAAGAACTGGAAAGAACTGGAAAAAAACACCAGATTTTCAACCTTGAAACGAAAAAGAGAAAGAATTACTAGTATTACGAAAAAGATTACTGGAATTATCAGGAGAATAATCAATAATTTCATTAGGACTACCTACTTGAATAATTCGACCATTATCAAGAAGAACAATTTCATGGGCAAGCTCCATGGCTTCCTGATGATCATGTGTTACAAAAACAGTAGTAATAGAAATTTCTTGATGTAAATTTCTTAACCAACCTCGTAATTGTTTTCGAATTTTTGCATCTAAAGCTGCAAAAGGTTCATCAAGTAATAAAACTTTAGGTTCAACAGCTAAAGCTCTAGCTAAAGCTATTCTTTGACGTTGTCCGCCTGAAAGTTGATGAGGGTAACGATCGGCAAATTTTTCTAATTGAACTAATTGTAATAATTCTTGAACTCTCTGTTTTTTTAAATTTATTTCAATATTTCGAATATCCAAACCAAACGAAATATTTTTGGCTACAGTAAGATGTGGAAATAGTGCATAATTTTGAAAAACAAAACCAATTTCACGTTGTTGTAAAGGAAAATTGGTCGCATCTTGTCCTTCTAACCAAATTCGCCCAGAATCTGGTATTTCAAGTCCAGCTAAAATTCTTAATAATGTTGATTTTCCTGAACCTGATGGACCTAATAGTCCAACTAATGAACCATTTTTTATTTCTAAGTTGACTTGACTTAATGCTTGATAATTACTAAAAGTTTTTGAAATATTTTCGACTAAAATACTCATAATTGATTGAATAAAAAGTATGAAGGCTTTTTTGTTCTATATTTTTTATTAAAAAATATAGAACAAAAAAGATAAAATGCAAAAATTTATCCATTTTTATTACGTTTTTACTAAAACAGATACTGCCTCTTTTTTATCAATAAAAAACTATGTATAACTAAAATAAATATAGGATATTCCAAATACAAAGTTGATTCCTTTTTGTTTCCAGGTTTTCAACCAGGAATAAACACCATAGGTTCCAAAAAACAACTTTGTTTTAGAAACCTAAACGAACCAGAGCTAAAACTAGAGTTATAACTGAAAACGATAATAAAAATGAAAACAGAAATTGATTTATTACTGTCTAGTCAAGAAAACGAAAATAAAAAAGGGAAAAACAATCTAACACAGAAATTCTATTTCACACCTGGGACGCCTGTCACATTAGGAGAATTAAAAATTGTTCGCACTTTAAATTCTTGAAAAGATGGGTTTAACCAATTAGTATGAGCGGTACAAGCAAGATTAAAAGCTTGTTCAAAGATGTCAGTTTCAATATTTTTTATTTGTTGATTATTACCAAAAGAATTTAAAACAAATTCAAATTCTTTTGATAAATCTAAATTTTTTGAATACGCTCCTAAAACCCCGTTAGTTCCTTTTCCAAAAACTTTGTTTTTTGAAACCGAACCAACAAAGTTTTTGGAAAAGGAATCACCACCGTTTTTGGAACCTACGTTTTTTATTCCAGGTTGAAAACCTGGAAACGAAAAGGAAAGAGAATTTTTCCAAAAACGTCGTAATTGTTCTTCTTTGACTGGAGTAATAGGTCCATGTTCACCATAAGGAATTTTTCCGCAATTTTTCAAAGGTGCTTCTTTATATAAAGTAATCGTTTCTGATAATGCTTGTTTTAAAAAAGATCTTGGCACTATAAGGTCTAAAAGACCATGATGTAATAGATATTCAGCGGTTTGGAAATCATCAGGTAATTGCTCTTGTAACGTTTGTTCTATAACTCTACGCCCGGCAAAACCAATTAAAGCTTTCGGTTCCGCAAAAATTAAATCACCTAACATAGCAAAGCTTGCTGTTACACCACCTGTAGTAGGTGATGTTAATACAGAAATATATAAAAGTTTGGCACAATTTTGATGAACATGCAAGGCTGCAGAAATCTTTGCCATTTGCATTAAACTAAGAATACCTTCTTGCATACGCGCCCCCCCTGAAGCACAAACAAGAATTAGAGTTAAACCTTCTTGAGTGGCATATTCAATTAAACGCGTAATTTTTTCTCCGACGACAGATCCCATACTGCCACCCATAAAATTAAAATCCATAACACCTAATGCTATTGGAATTCCATCAAGGAGCCCTGTACCTGTTTGAACTGCATCTTGAAGACCTGTACGTTCTTGAGCTTCCTTTAACCTTTCTGTATATGCTTTTTGATCTTTAAACTCTAATGGATCACATGGAGACACTATTTCATCAAGTGGTCGCCATGTGCCAGAATCAATTAAATTTTCAATACGTTCATTACTATTCATTTGCAAATGAAAACCACAACCAAAACAAACACGTTGATTTTCTTTTAAATGTTTAATATATAAAATGACTCCACAATGATCACAACGAGTCCATAGACCTTGAGTACTTTCAGAATTTGGTTTATTATATTTCGGTGCATTTAATAGTTTGAATTTTCGTTGATCTTCAATCCAAGAAAGTATAGACATAATTTATTTATTCCTCTAGATATGTAATTTTTTATTTTTTATTTGGAATTTTCGTTTGCTTTTTCTTTTACAGTTCTATTTCGTCTCCCAAAAGAACTAATAAATTTTTGGAAAAAAAAAGGTAACCAACGTTATTTATTCCGATTGTTGGTTTAGAAGAAAAACTGGAAAAAGAACACCAGATTTTTAGTTCCTGTTCTTTTAAAACAAGAACAGGAAAAAGAACTAGAACAAGAACTAGAACAAGAAAAAGAAAAGCAAAGTATTTTATTTCAATTTATAATTGTTATAAATCGAAAAATTTTTAATTTCTTTTTTTTATTTTTGGATTTTAAATATGCATATTTAAAAACTACTATTCTAAAAACGTTGTTTAACAAGTGATTTTTTTTATTAATGAAAAAAGTTGATTAATAATCAATATCTTAATTATTAATTTAAAAATAAAAAAAGAACATGTAATAATGCATTTTATTAGTTTTTGTTTTTATAGTTTTGTTATCTTTTTTACGTTTATTATTTACAACATGAATAATAAACGTAAAAAAAATAACAAAATATAACGGATAAATAGAATTAAAAGAATAAATTTTATTTAACTTCTAATTAATTTATTTCTTCTTTTTCAACATATAAAAATAAAGAAGCCATTGCTACTGCTGGAAAAACAAGTCCAACTAAAGGTACTAAAATACTAGGTAGATCTTGAGCACTCATAAATTTTTTTATAACTCCATTTATATAAAAAATATATTGAATAATATTTCTAGATTTTATTTTATGCATTTTTGACTTTAATTTTTGTTCTGTTCCTGTTTTTGTTCTTTCCTGTTCTTTTTTCCAAAACTTTCACTTTGTTTTTGGAAAAAAGAACAGGAACGGAACAAAAATGAAAGTACATTAAAAATGCATTCTATTCATTTTATAAATAAAAATGATTTCATAAAATCTAAAATATGAATCTTTTTTTATTATATCTCTATTATTAAATAAGAAAAAGAGCTTGTAGTTTTTTTTAAGGAAAAAAATACAAATAAAATAGGCCCTACCGGATTCGAACCGATGACCCGCTGCTTGTAAGGCAGCCGCTCTACCAACTGAGCTAAAAGCCTTAATTATTTTTTTATATATTTTAAAAGAAAAAATAAGAAAATGCAATTTGTTTTTTTCTTTTATTTTTTGGTTTTTTAAATTAAAAAACCAAAAAATAAAAGAAAAAACAACTAAATATCAATTTCTTTATTTTGTTCTAGTTCTAATTATTTGGTTTTTAGAACAAAATAAAGAAATTTCAGAATTACATACTATTTTTTCTAATTTTACTATTTATTCCAGGTTTCAACCAGGTTTTTTTTTCAAAAAACAAAGTATATTCCATTTCTTTAAATAATTAATTATTTAAAGAAATGGGAGCGGAACCAACTTTGTTTTTAGAAAAGGAAACCAATCCTGTTCCTGTTGGAATCAATTGTCCTAAAATTACATTTTCATGCAATCCACGTAAAAAATCTGTTTTTTTAGTTAAAGCACTTCGAACTAAAACTCTACTAACTTCTTGAAAACTAGCTGATAAAAGAAAACTTTCTGATTGTAAAACACTTTTTGTAATTCCAAGAATAATAGGTTCATAAATAGCTGGGCGTTTACCTAGAGAACAAAGTTGATTGTTTAATTTTTGTATTCTTATAAATGGAATAAGTTCACCAGGTAATAAACCACTATCCCCACCAGCTAATATACGTACTCGAGTGGTCATTTGGCGAACAATAATCTCAATGTGTTTTTGAGAAAGTTTGACTCCTTGTGAAGAATAAGCTTGTAAAATACTTTGGACTAAATAAAACTGGATTTTATTTAAACTATCAGCTACAGCTTCTGATAAATTAGTATGAAGATTGTGAATTGATACTTTTTTGTATTTTAATGATGATATAAAATATTTTTTTAAACGATTATGGACACTATTTCGAATAATCGTACCACCGTGAGTCTCTCGTGCTTCAAAAAGCTGTTCAATTTTTGGAATACCTTGTACAATATCTTCCGTTTGTAAACGTCGTGATTTTAATGTAACTAAAAGATCATTTTTTTGGATTAAATCATGTTGAAAGATATGAATAATTCCACGAGCAGATGCTAAAAAAGGAATACCTAAACGAATGGTAAATTGAGTGAAATTTTTGTTTAAAATAAAACCACTAGTTGAAGATGCAATACCAGGAAAAATTTCTGTTCCCAAACGAACAATACTACCTATTTGAACTTGTTTATTTTTATTAAAGTTTTTCGTATCAAATAAATTTAATGTGACAAGATTTTTTCTTGTCAAAATACATATAACACTTGTATTTTCTTTTGATTTCAAACATCGAAATTCACCATCCTTTGTTATTTTAACAAAACTTGTAGTTATTTTATTATTGGGAATCACCCAACTATTTTCAAATATTTCAAAATAAAATGAAATATTTTCAGGTAATGAGAGAAAATTGTAGAAAAATAAATTTAAACCTAGAACAGGTAGTTTATGATTTTTTAGATAATTTGATAAAAAATAACTTTGATTTACTCCTTTAAATAACAAAGGGGCATTTAAATTAATTAATAGTTTAAAAATATTTTTTGACAAAAACCAACCTTGAGATACAGATAGTATCAATTGGAATTTTTTTCTTAGTTTTGGATTGTTTTGAAAAATAGTAGATTGTTGTTTTGTAAATAATGGTGAATTTGTTAAACAAATAGTATTGATTTTTTTCATACTATTCCATTGGTTAATTAAATGTTGTTTTTGTGGTAAAGAAAATTCATTTATTCGAGAAACAATGAAAAAACATTTTGTTGTATTTGAATTAACTTGTTGAGCTTTTCTTACCAAAGGTCTCATATTTATATTTGGTTTATTGTTATTTAAATTAAAATCTACATTTTGTAGTTTATAGTACAAAAAACATTCAACAAAATTTTTTTTATTTTGAGAAAAAGATAATTTTTCTTTTGTAAAAAACTTAAAGTTACTAGTATTTTGGTAAATTTTTTCTGAATAGTTTGCTTTTTCAGAACCAAAAGAATTGTTTGTTAAAAAATGTTCTTTAGAATACCAAATATTTTGGTAATATTTATTTGACTTTTTGTTTTTTAATGATTTAATTAATCCAATTTTATTTGTAGGAATATATGTAATAGATGTTTTGGAATTGAAAAATGATAAATTATCAAATCTTTTCCCTTGTTCCAAAATAAATGATTTTTTATTTGTTTTAAATTTATTAATTACTTTTTTTCTTGTTTCCTTTTCCTTTCCCTTTTGCTTTTCTAAAAACAAAGTTAGTTCCTGTTCTTTTATAACAGGAAAACAAAAAGGAAACACAGAAGTTTTAGAAAAAGGAATATAAATCCAACCATTTTTTTCTTGAAAAAATCTCGACGAAGTATTATATATAACTGATATGGAAGATTTAACTTTATTTAAAGCGGTTTTTAAAAAACCAGTATGGTTAATCGAAAGGCTAGTAGTTAACGCAATAGTGTTTTGTGCTTTAGTTTCTTCCATATTAATGGAAGGGACGCAAATCAGGTTATCGAAAACGTTAGGAGTAACCTCAATAATATAATTTTTTTGCTTAGAGTGTAAAAATTTTGTTTTTATTTTTAGGTTTTGTGACGAAATTTTGCTTGAAAATCCTATCTGTGTAGGATGGTATTGTAATAATAAAGATTGTCTGAAATCATTTTTTAAAAAAAAAGTCATTCCAGTATTTTTTAAACAAACTAGAAAACGGGGTTTTGTACATTCTTTATTTTTACTGTGTAAAAATAAAGAATGTACAAAACACCATTTTTGAATTTTAGTTGGAAGATAAAAAAAACTACCGTTAAACCAATTATTCTGAAGAATTTTTTGACCTTTACTTGAAAATATAGACAAACTGGATATATTATTTTTTATTGCAGAATAAAGCAAAAAATTAAAAAAATATCCAGAAGTAGGTATAACTGATGCTTTTGGAAACCAAATTAAAAAATTCTGAAGTCCTTTTTTATTAAAAAACAAAAATTCTTTTTGATTAGATCGATTTTCTTTTCCAAAAACAAAGTTTTTGGAACCTAGTTTGTTTCCAAACTTTTTTGAAAGTGTAGTAAAACCTGAAGAATTTTTTAATAGCATGGAATAAGTTACTTTATGAAAGTTTATTTTTTGCACTGATAATGAAACAAGATTTAAACCTAAACAATGTTTATTTAAAATAGTATAAAAATTACTTCTATTAGCTAGGTAAAAATCATATTGAAATAATGAACTATTAATGGAAACTAAATCTCCAGGTCGAAGTATAGTTTTTGCAGTATGAAATTCGTGCTGATTTTCAGAAGAAAAAACCCAAAAAGCACCTAATCCTTTTAATGTTCTAATAGAAGGGCCTATTTCATTTTGTTTTTTTTGTATTTTTTTTGTTTTTTTAGTTTTTGGTGGAAATTGTTTTTGTTTTAAAATAGTCATTGATTCAAAATAAATTTGTCCATCAATTGACGAAAAAACAGGATAGGTAGATTCCGGCATTTTTTGTTTAGACTTTTTAAATTGTGATGATTGGGCTAACACTTGTCCAGTTTGAACAGTTTCACCATGTCGTACTAATAATATGCTACCTGCAGGTAATTCTTGTTTTTTTATTAAATATTTTGGTTGTTTTGTATCAAATGATTTAAGTTTTAAAATAATGTTCTGAGTAGTATTACCACTATTTTTTAACATATAAACAATTTTACCATGTGGCGTTCTAACAAAATGACCTGGTAATCCTGCAGTATATTCGATTATTCCATCATAAGGAGCTATAAAATATTTCATAGCTTGATCTGAAAAAGTTCCAACACCCCCTGTATGAAAAGTACGCATAGTTAATTGGGTACCGGGCTCTCCAATAGATTGAGCAGCAATAACTCCAACAGCTTCACCTATGCTAACTAAATTGCCATGTGCTAAATTCCAACCATAACATAATTGACATATTGAATTTTCTGCTTGACAAGTTAAAGGAGATCTTACAAAAACTTCTTTAACGTTTTTTGATATTAATTTAGCTAGAGTGGGGTTAATTATTTGATTTCTGTTTAAATGAAAAATTTGTTTTAATACTAAATCTTTTGATAAAACACGGCCTACTAAATGTTGTTCTAAATCTTTATTTTTTAACCTCAACCCTTGAGTTGTACCACAATCTTTTGTTGAAACAATAACATGTTGAGCTGCATCCACTAAACGTCTTGTTAAATATCCTGAAGTAGCGGTTCTTAATGCAGTATCCACTAAACCTTTTCGTGCACCATAACATGAAATAAGATATTCGGTTAGTGTAAGGCCTTCACGAAAATTACTTTGAATTGGAAATTCTAATATAGCACCTTGAGGATCTGCCATTAATCCTCGCATAGCAACAAGCTGACGAACTTGAGAAATATTTCCTCGTGCTCCAGAAAATGCCATCATATAAACAGGATTTACTGGATTATTATTTTTAAATTGTTGTACGGTAGTTTTTCTCAGAACTTCACTAGTTTGATTCCATGTTGAAATCATTTGTTGAGATTTTTCTACACTGGTTAAATTTCCACTACTATTCTGTTGTTGAAATAAAGAAATTTCCGCTTTTGCTTGAGAAATTAATAAAGATTTTTGCGATGGAATTTGAAGATCATCTAATCCTAATGAAACACCAGCTACAGTTGCTTGATGAAAACCTATTTGTTTTATTCTTTCTAAAAAATCTACGGTAATTTTTTCACCAGAATTTTTAATAAACCAACTAATAAGATTTTTTAATTGATTTTTATCAAAACACGCATTAAAAAAATAAGTTTTTGAATAATTTCTAAACGTGAATTTTGACATAACAAAATATATTCCTTTTTTTTTATTGCATTTTTTGTTAAATTAACAAAGTTAATTAAGAAAAAAATATAATTTATTAAATTAATAACCAAATATATTTTTTATTAAATTGTTTTTTAAATTTTTACCTTGATTTAATTTTTACTTTTTAAAAGTGAAAATATTGAGCATTGAGCTCTGTTTCAGGTTCTTTTTACTATTCCAAAAAGCACAGCGTACGGAGTTGGTTTCCAAAAATTTCATTTTTGGAAAAGAAAAAGGAAACCAACTTGGTTTTTAGATCGGTAAACAGAACTCAAAAATCCAAATAAATACAACTTAATTTGTTTAATTATTTAAATTGGAAAATTTTTATGGAAAAAGATTCTACCTGCTGTAGTACGAATATAAACAGAATTTTCCGTATGATGAAATTTATAAAAACAATTACTAAATTGTTTTAATTTATATAATTCACGATCATGAAAAATGTATTCTGATTTGCCATATAGATCAATACGAAATTCAATTGGTTGCTCTAAAGATTTAGATTCATGTTCACCAATAAAATTTTGTATTAGACCAAACCAACGTACCCATATTGGTGTATGAGTTTGAATAACTCCCTGATCGTAGCATTGTAGCACTTGATTTAAAGTGGAAAAATATAATCCAGATGTTTTTCCAAAAACTTTGTTTATTCCAGGTTTCAACCTGGAAACGGAAAACGAAAAATTTTTTGTTTTAACTAAATTATTTTTATAATTTTTTGATTTTGAATTTTTCAAAATTGTTAAATAGTAACAACCAAGAACCATATCTTGAGTAGGTAATAATAAAGGTTGTCCAGAAGCTGGCGCTAAAATATGATTTCGAGACCACATTAAATGAAAAGCTTCGGAACGGGACGCAGCTCCTAGTGGAATATGAACGGCCATTTGATCTCCGTCAAAATCTGCATTAAAAGCTGGACAAACAAGTGGATGTAATAAAATAGCTTTTCCTTCAACAAGTCTTGGCAAAAAAGCTTGAATACCTAAACGATGTAAAGTAGGTGCTCGATTTAGTAAGACCGGATGATTTTTCATTAGTTCAGTTAAAAGAGACCAAATAATAGGTTTTTTTTGAGTAATAATTGTTTTAGCTGCTGTTGTTGTTAAAGCTAGACGTTTATTTCGAAGTTTTTGAATTAAAAAAGGTTGAAAAAGTTCAATAGCCATTTGTTTTGGAAGGCCACATTCATAAATTTTTAAATTAGGACCAACTACAATAACTGAACGACCTGAGTAATCAACACGTTTTCCTAAAAGATGTTGTCTAAAACGTCCTTTTTTTCCTTTAAGTGAATCTAAAAGGGATTTTGTAGTTTTTCCTGATTCCACACTTCCTGTTTTAAATAAACTATCAACAGCTTCTTGAACTTGACGTAAATTATAACACCAAGAAGCCCAACTTCCACTTAAAGCAGTATCAAAAATTTTAAATTGTGTAATACTATTAACTCTTTTATTACGAGTTAATACTTTTCTATAAAGACTATTTATATCAGAAACAATAAGTTCACCTTGAATTGACATTATTGGTCTTAAACCAGGCGGTAAAACAGGTAAATAACTTAAAATCATCCAAGCTGGGTTCATGTTTGTATAATAAAAATCTCGAAAATATTGTAAACGTTTAAAAGATTTTTTTTCGTATTGTTTTAAACGAGTTATTTTTTTCAAAATTTTCTCTCGTTCTTCAAGAAATTCCGAATCCGGGCCAGAAGGATACCATTTTAACTTATCTTGTAAATAAATAATATAAGTTTTCACTAAATGATGATGGAATTTAAATTCTTGAAGTATTGGTAATAATTCAAAATATGAGAAAATTTTTTGAAAAACCAAGCCTCCAGTTTGAATAGGATAAAATTGTTTATGGGAGGGTATTTCTTTCCTAGTATGATTTTTTACAATTTTTCTAAAATTATAATACGGAATCGATAGTTCATAAGATTTAGCTTGTTCAGAAATATAAAATATAAAATCTTGAATGTTTTCAACTTGTCGCCAAGTAGCATCATAAGCTACACCATATAAAAAATTTTGTGTTTCTAATTTGGTTGGTATCCTTGCATTTTTCTTTTGGAAAATACCATTTCCAGTTGTTGTTGGTTTAGGTTCCTTTTCCTTTTCCAAAAACGAAGTTTTTGGAAAAAAACTGTAAATAGCATTATTTACAAAAACATTGTTTGTTGTTTTTCCTTTTTCGTTTCCTTTTCCATTTCCATTATCGTTTCTAACATTTCTGTTTGAAGTTGTTTTAGAAATGGAAACTAAACCAACTGAATTTTTACAAACGGAATTATTGATATTACGAAATAATTTTGGTTTTTTGTATTTTGACGTTATTTTAGTATCTTGAAAATAAGCAAATTTTCGACGAATAAAAAATTCAGTAATAGATAAATTTAATTGTGATTTATAGATAAAACAATTATTACTGTGTAAAGTAAAATTTTGTTTTTGAATTGTTATATTTTTTTCAAAAATTACTCGATATATTAATATACGTGATAAAAAATTCGTAAAGTACGGTGATAATTTACAAAATTCAGTTCCATACATTATCGCTTGAATTCTTTTATTCGACCAACCTAAACATAAACTCAAGGGAGATGGTTTGTGAGACGCATATAATGTATGAACTATTGGTTGTTTAAATTTCACATATCCTAGACGATAACGTCGAACTCTTGATGTAGTTTTTTCAACACCACATTTTGGACAAAAACCCATATAAAATTTAGGTTTAGCAAATGCACAACTATAATCAATTACTGGGCCAAAAATACGTTGACAAAAAAGACCATTTGGTTCAGGTTTTAAGGTTTTATAATTTACTGTTTCCCAACTAGTCACTTCACCAACAATTTCACCATTTGGTAATTCACGCTCTGCCCATTTTCGAATCTGTCTAGGCGAAGCTAATCCAATTTCTACTTGTTGAAATTTTTTCTGCATAAAAAAGTTAATGAATATATTCTGTTTTTAAATTTATATTTCCATTTCTTTTACGTTTCTTTTTCCAAAAACTTTGTTTTTGGAAAAAGAAACGTAAAAGAAATGGAATAATCTTGTATTTATTATTTTACTGTTCTTAATTTCTATGAACAAATTAAGAACAGTAAAAAAATAAGTGTGAACAAAAAAGAAAAAAATTACAAAGTAAAGGAGAGATTCTTAGGATTTTGTTTCATTTTGGTCCTATAAAAATGAATAAAAAACTAAAAATAAAATACATAAAAATTTTTTAAAAAACTACACTATAAACTTTCTAAAACGTTTAAATTTTCAGGTTTAATTATTTGAGTTTTTTTGTCATATTTATAAATCTGTAAATTAAAACAAAGAGATTGTAGTTCACGAAGAAGAACTTTAAAACTTTCTGGTTGTCCAAACTTTAAAGATCGGTTTGTATAAATTCGAAAAACCGCTTCTTTTCTTCCATCAATATCATCTGATTTTATAGTTAGAAGCTCTTGTAATGTATATGCAGCACCATAGGCTTGTAACGCCCAAACTTCCATTTCTCCCAATCTTTGACCTCCATTTCGAGCGCGACCTCGGACAGGTTGTTGTGTTACAGCAGAATAAGGCCCTGTAGCTCGAGCATGAATTTTATCATCTACTAAATGAATTAATTTTAACATATAAGCATAACCTACTGTTACTGGTTGATCAAAAGATTCACCGGTTCTACCATCAAATAATTTTATTTTTCCTGGATGTTGTGGCTCAAATAACCAAGGATTTGCGGTTTTTAGAGATGCTTCATAAAGCTTGGAATATACTAGACTTCGAGATGCTTCAGCACCAAATTTTTCATCAAATAATTCAATTTTATAGGATTCATGCAAATATTTTCCTGCGAAACCTAATAAAGATTCTAAAATTTGACCCACATTCATACGTGAGGGCACACCTAAGGGGTTTAGAACGATATCTATGGGATTTCCATCTGGTAGATATGGCATATCTTGACATGGAAGAATTTTTGAAATAATACCTTTATTCCCATGACGCCCAGCCATTTTGTCACCTACTTGTATATTTCTTTTTTGTAAAAGAGCGATTCGGACACGTAAAATGGCATTTTTTGGTGCAAGTGGTAAAACATCAGTTTCTTTAGGTGGCAAAATTTGTACATCTAAAACAAAACCTTCGACACCTTTTGGTACTCGTAAACTTGTATTTTTAAATGTTGGATTATCGCGTTGCCATATAACATTATAAAGTTTTTCATATTGTTTATAAATAGAAGGTCCTTTTGGACTTAATGGACTTATTTTTCCAACTAAATAATCACCTTCTTCTACCCAACTTCCAATTTCAATAAGTCCATTCGAATTTAAACGTTGGAGTTGTAATATATCTTTTGAAGAAGCATCTATTTCTAAAGGAACTTTATTTGTAATTGTTTCAAGTCCATATTGAGTATTTTTAACCTCAACTTCATAATAATCAATATGCAATGAAGTAAAAACATCTTTTTCTAATAATTTATCACTAATTAAAATTGCATCTTCAAAATTATAGCCTTCCCATGGAACATAAGCTATAAGAACATTTTTTCCAAGAGCTAATTTCCCTCCTGCACTTGCTGAACCATCTGCAATTATATCAGTTATCTGAACCCAATCCCCCTCTTTTAAATTAGGTCTTTGAGTAATACATGTACTTTGATTTGTACGCTGATAATTATCTAAAGAATAACTGTATTCTTTTTTTATAGAAGATTTTTGTTTTTTTGTTTGTGATAAAGATAAAATTATGTTTTTCAAGTTTTTATTTTCCTGTTTTTTTAAGTTCCAGTTCTTGTTTTTCCAAAAACTTTGTTGGTCCCAAAAATAAAATTTTTGAAACAGGAAAAGGAACTCCAATTCTAGTTCCTGTTGTTTTTCGTTTTTGTAATTTTCTAGTATAGAATAAAAAAGTACATAAAATGAAAATAGAAGATGAATAGGAATAACAACAGGGAAATGAAACCCTGTTACTTGATAAATTTTCTTAGAATCAAAATATTTATGATTATGATAATGTAGAAAATAATTAAATGTTTGAGTTTTAGAAAAAAAAGTTAAATGAGTAAAAAATTTTTTTTGTTGTTTCTGTTTTTGATTGACAGCTTTATATTTTTTTAATAGACTAAATTTATTGAAAACACTAGCATTATTAAAAAAAGATCGAATTTTTGAATTTTTATTTGTGTTTCCGTTTTGTTTATCTTTTACATAATTTCCTTTATAGAGTTGAATTTTTGTAGAAGAAACAGCAGTAATATACCCTGTTTTAGAAGAACGTATCCCATGATTAACATCCGAAATTACTCTTGTTTCTAATCCAGTAGATACTAGAGCATTTTCAGGTCGTAACAAAGGAACAGCTTGTCTCTGCATATTTGAACCCATAAGAGCTCGGTTAGCATCATCATGTTCTAAAAAAGGTATTAAACTAGTAGCTACAGAAATCATTTGTAAAAGTCCAATTGATTGTTTACTGATTTGATTCCATATAGTATATTCAAATTTCCAATTTTTTCGAACAGGTAAATCTGTTTTTGGTAATTGATTCCAAGGTGATAAACAAATGTCTGCAGGTGCTAAAACTAAATATGATTCGGTTTGGGGTGAAAGATAATGAGCTTTTAATTCTTTTTGTATTTGACCTTTATATACCTCAAAAAAAGGTGTTTCAAGAATACCTTGAGAATTTCGTTGTGTATAAACAGTAAAAGAATTAACAAGACCTGCATTTTGACCTTCTGGGGTTTCTATAGGGCACAATCTGCCATAATAAGTAGGATGAATACCTCGAATTTGAATAGTTGTTTGTTTACCGCTTACACCACCTGGACCTAAAACGGTTAATCGACGTTTATGGGTAGTTTCAGCTAATGGATTTGTTTCATCCATAAATTGTGAAAGAGTTCCTCCAGTAAAAAAATTTTTCCAACTTTTACTAATATATTTGGATAATAGTGATCTATTAAAACGCCAAAAAGTTGCACACTCGTTTCCAAAAATGGAATTTTTAGAACTAATGGATATGTTACTAAATTTTCTATTAAGCACATGTTCAAATTCTTGTAAGCCACTGTTTAATTCATCATATAAAAATTCACCACAACCCCTTACTCGTTTATTATCTAAATTATCAATATCATCAGCAACTTGTTCATTACATAAAAGCTTAAGAGAAGCTTTTGTTGCTAAACTTATATCATCTGCTGTTAACCATGTTTCAGTAATCGATAGAGTACTTCCTAATTTTTCGCGAAATTGTTTTCGACCAAGATAGCCTATATTTCTATTTTTATAATTCCAAACATTTTTTAAAAAAAACTCTTGAGCTGTTTGGTCTGTCACAACCTGTTCTCGTGTTTGAGAACTGTATTCGAGATAATGTGCATATAAATATCTTTGTGCTTGTTTTTGTGTAACCGGGTGTCTCCATAAATTAGCACGTATTAATATACGATCATTACGTGTTTTTTCATCTGGTTGTAATTCTTTTACAAAACTAACTTGTAATAATTCAGAATATCCAAGATTCTTGTAAATTTCTGAAAGCGAAAACCCTAAAGCTTGAAGAAAAATAAGTACAGATATTTTTTTACGAAGAAATCGTGTCGTAATCCAAATACGATATTTTTTATCTATTGTTATATTTATCCAACTGCCCTGTTCTGGAACAATCCGTATAGTGGCTACTCGTGTTTTCGAATCTTTTGATAGTATATAAATTCCTGGATTTCGAATCATTTGATGTAAAACAACTCTTGGAATACCATTTATAATAAAATGACCTTGCTTTGTAAGTAATGGTAAAAAACCTAGAAGAATCCACTCCAATTTATTTTTTTTCCAGCCTGAAAATTTCACTAGAACAGGAATATAAATATAAGAACCATAAGTTTTTCCAAAATGTAGAGCTTTTTTTGAATCAAGTTCAGGTTTTTTAAATTGTATCCATTCTGGAAACAATACAATTTCCAATTTATGAATACTTTTTCTAAATATGAAACTCTTCTTTTTTTTTAAACTTCTAAATAATCCACATTGGAGGAAATTTTGAAAACTATTGCGTTGAATATCTATTAAATCTGGAATTAAAACATATAGATCATTGTAATAAAACCTTCTATTAAATTGGTCTTTAACTAAAAAATTATTTTCATTATTATGATTATTTATAGAAAACATTTTATTATTATTTGGTATAATTTATATAACTTTTACTCAAGTGAAAGTTGTATTTTATCTTTTGTGATACACTAAAAGGTTCTAAATATATTCAAGGTGGTATAGCCAAGTGGTAAGGCAGGGGATTGCAAATCCCCGATTCCCCAGTTCGAATCTGGGTGCCACCTTAATTAGATTAAAAAATAATATTTACAAATAATTCCAGGTATTATCTAGAATTTATATTGAATTTATTTTTTAAAAAAATTTTCCTTTTTTTTTTAAATTTCCTTTTCCTTTTTAAAAAACTTTGTTTTTTGAATTAAATTCGTTTTTGGAAAAGGAAATAGTTTCATTTTTAGAGCAAAAAATGATTACAAAATAAAAATGCACATAAAAAAAAAATATTTTAGTATTTAAAAATCATAAAAAGTATAATATTAGACGGTGCATTTTTTACATTTTATTCAGTCATTTTTACAATGTAAAAAATAAATCTAAAAATATAAAAAATAAAAACAAAAGTTTTTATTCATTAAATTTACTAGAAAAATGTTGAAGTTTTATTATAATAAATAGTTAGTAATAGTTTTTAAATTCATTATATGATAAAAATAAATTATTTATCAATAATTTTTGAATTCTTGAATTTTTGTTTAATAGATAATTTCAACAAAATAGCCAAGGAAGGATTCATTGTAACCTTTTACAAAGTAAATCTCCTGGCATTATCAACCCTTAATGTTGCTACTTTTCAGTCCTCACATGTTTAATGGTCGATTTCCCGAGAACAATGAATCCTAGTTTCAAATAATAACACAATAATATTATATTTGTCGAGATATTTAAGATAGAAACAGTAAATAATTTTTATTATTTACTATTATATTTTTGTTTGCTTTTTTCTTTTATTTTGGTTTTTTCTTAATTAACAATGTTAATTAAGAAAAAACCAAAAATAAAAGAAAAAAAAACAATATTTAAGTATATCAAAAATTAATAAACTTAAAATAAGCCTAAAGTAAGTGAAATATCAATTGGTAATGCAGCACCAATTCCTAACCAAATAGCAACTACTGTACCGATAAGAAATACTGTTGTTGCAACTGGTCGACGAAACGGGTTTTGAAATTTATTGATATTTTCAATAAAAGGAACTGTTAATAAACCAGCAGGTACAGCAGCCATAAGAAGAACACCTAGTAATTTATTTGGTACAACACGTAAAATTTGAAAAACAGGATAAAAGTACCATTCTGGTAAAATTTCTAACGGAGTTGCAAATGGATTTGCTGGTTCTCCAATAGCTGCTGGATCTAAAACGGATAATCCGATAACTGATGCAAAAGTGCCCAAAATAACTACCGGAAAAATATACAATAAGTCATTTGGCCATGCAGGCTCTCCATAATAATTATGACCCATTCCTTTTGCTAATTTTGCACGTAATACTGGATCTGACAAGTCTGGTTTTTTAGTAACTGCCATAAAAATAATCTCCTTTTGCTAGTTAGTTAATAACTAGCGTTTATTTTTCAGTTCATTTTTTATTTTAAAATGAAAATATTTTGTTCCAATTAAAAAAACGAAGTTTTTTGAACGTACTTAAAATTTCAAACTAAAATAAAACTTTTTAAATTTGGTTATTTCTGAATTAACAATGTTAATTCAGAAATAATCAAATTTAAAAAAATAAGAACACTATTAGCTTTTTTTTACTTTGTAAAAAAAAGACAAGCCTTTATTGGTAAATATTAAAAATTATTAAAGAGGCCCTGAAATACCTTGTTTACGAATCATTAAAAAATGCATTAGCATGAACACAGCTGTTAATAGCGGTAATACAAATGTATGAAGACTATAAAAACGAGTTAATGTTGCTTGGCCTACACCAACACCACCACGTAATAATTCTACCAGGCCTGGACCAATAGCAGGAATAGCATCAGGTACTCCAGTTACAATTTTTACTGCCCAATAACCAACTTGGTCCCATGGTAATGAATAACCTGTTACTCCAAAAGAAACAGTACATACAGCCATAATTACACCAGTTACCCAAGTTAATTCACGTGGTTTTTTGAAACCACCTGTTAAATAAACGCGGCAAACATGTAGAATCATCATTAAAACCATCATGCTTGCAGACCAGCGGTGGATAGAACGAATTAACCAACCAAAATTTACTTCTGTCATAATATATTGAACAGATGCAAAAGCTTCTGCAACAGTTGGTCGATAATAGAAAGTCATCGCAAAACCTGTAGCTACTTGAACTAAAAAACAAGTAAAAGTAATCCCACCGATACAATAAAAAATATTTACATGTGGAGGTACGTACTTACTAGATATATCATCCGCAATTGCTTGAATTTCAAGACGTTCTTCAAACCAATCGTAAATTTTACTCATATATTAAATTTTTATTATTTAAATAAATATATGTTTTAAAAACTTTTTTATTTTTTTTTCAATGAGTTCTTAAATCATGCAAAGAGATTTACTTTTTTTAATTAAAAAAAGTAAATATAAAGAATTAACAACCACAAAATAGAAAATAATCTATTAAAAATAGATAAAAAAAAGTATTAAAACATTTACGTCAAAAATTAAAGTTTTTGACAAACCAAAAATCACAATTAGGCTAATAATATTTTTATTTCTATCCGTTTTTAAAAAATTTATTTTTTAAAAACGGATAGATAATAGATTCATAAAAAAAATAATAAAAAACAAAAAAGCCATCAATATTTTTTAATTTTTTAAATATAATTCCTTATGAAGGAGTTGACCATTTGGTATCAATCGCAACTTGATCGACAATACCATATTCTTTAGTTTCACGAGCTGACATAAATTGATCACGATCCATATCACGAGAAATTCGACTTAAAGGTTGCCCTGTTCTTTCAGCATAAATTCGACCAACTTCGCGTCGAATACGCATAACTTCTTGAGATTCAGAAAGAACTTCAGAAGCTTGACCTTGGCTCCCTCCTTCTGGTTGATGAATCATGATACGAGAATGTGGCAATGCAATACGTTTTCCGTAAGCTCCGCCAGCTAAAATGAATGACGCCATGGAAGCTGCTGTTCCAACACAAATTGTGGTAACTTCTGATTTAATATAATTCATAGCATCATAAACAGCAATTCCACATGTCACTGAGCCCCCAGGGGAATTTATATAAATATAAATTCCTTTATTTTTTTCTTCAGCATTTAAATATAACATAATACCGATGAGTTGATTTGCTAACTCATCATCTAATTCTCCGCATAAAAATAAAACACGTTCTCGATATAATCGATTATATAAGTCTACCCATTGTGCTGCGGGTTCACCAGGGAGACGAAAAGGAACTTTTGGTACACCGATTGGCATAATTATTATTTTTTTTTATAAAATTTATTATTTTTATTTTAAAAAGAAAATAACGTAGTTATTGTAAATAAATTTTTATTTATTACGTTATTTCTCATTATAAATTAACTTAGAACTTTTTTGTAAAAACATTTTATTTTTTGATAAAATGTCAATAACTGTTAGTTTTCTATGAATACAATCGTATGTATTTTTTTACAAAATATTTCTATTTAATGTATTTTACATTCATTTTTTACTTGAATTTATAAATTTATAGTTGTTTTTTTTATTTTATATTTTAAAACAAAATAAAAAAAACAAAAATTCACGTATTTCTTTTTTCAAAAATTTCGTTTTTGCAATAAATTTATGTTCAACCTTTTTGGAATAAAAATGAATGGAAAAGTACAAAAAAAAAATTTGAAAAAAAATAATGTATTTTCTAAGTTTTATAATAATTACAAATTTTAGTATTTATTATACTTTAATTTTTAATAAAAGAAAAGTGTAGAAATAAAACAATATTTAATTTTTTTCAAATATCTATTTTTTTAATTATTTACATTCTTTTTTTGCTTTTCTAAAAAAAATCAATAAATAAAAACAAATAATAAAATTTAAAAAAATTTTTCATTGTTTTTATTTATGGTATAATATTAAAATAATTATATTTTTTGATTTTTTTAGTATCAAAATTTTTTATTAATTTATTGATATTTTTTATTTAAAAACGTTTTGTTATGTTTACATTTCTTTTTGCTTTTATTTATACTTTTCCAAAAACAAAGTTTGTTTTTGGAAAAGTATAAATAAAAGCAAAAAGAAAGTGAAATCTAAATAAAATTAAAAAATAATAAAAAGAAAGAAAGTAAAAAAAGAGAAAACTTTAGAGAATAGTTATGGGACTTCCATGGTATCGTGTACACACGGTTGTTTTAAATGATCCTGGTCGATTAATTTCAGTACATTTAATGCATACAGCATTAGTTTCTGGTTGGGCAGGTTCAATGGCTTTTTATGAACTTGCTGTTTTTGATCCTTCTGATCCTGTTTTAAATCCACTTTGGCGACAAGGTATGTTCGTATTACCTTTTATGACTCGTTTAGGTATTTCAGAGTCTTGGGGTGGTTGGACAATTAGTGGTGAAACAGCGGTTAATCCTGGCGTTTGGAGTTATGAAGGTGTAGCTGCAGCTCATATTGTTTTATCTGGTTTATTAATTCTTGCTTCAATTTGGCATTGGGTTTACTGGGATTTAGAGCTTTTCCGCGATCCTCGTACAGGTGATCCTGCTCTTGATCTACCAAAAATTTTTGGTATTCACCTTTTCTTATCAGGTTTACTTTGTTTTAGTTTTGGTGCGTTTCACGTAACAGGATTATTCGGTCCTGGTATTTGGGTATCTGATCCTTACGGTATTACAGGAAGTGTTCAACCAGTTTCACCTTCTTGGGATGCTACTGGTTTTGATCCATATAATCCAGGTGGTATTGCAGCTCATCATATTGCTGCAGGAATTCTTGGTGTATTAGCAGGCTTATTCCATCTTTGTGTACGTCCTCCACAAAGACTTTATAATGGTTTACGTATGGGTAATATTGAAACTGTACTTTCAAGTAGTATTGCCGCTGTTTTTTGGGCTGCTTTTGTAGTATCAGGTACTATGTGGTATGGATCTGCTGCTACACCAATTGAACTTTTTGGACCTACTCGTTATCAATGGGATTTAGGTTTCTTCCAACAAGAAATCGAACGTCGTATACAAACTAGTTTAAGTCAAGGTAAATCCCTTTCTCAAGCTTGGTCCGAAATTCCAGAAAAATTAGCTTTTTACGACTATATTGGAAATAATCCAGCAAAAGGTGGTCTTTTCCGTGCTGGAGCAATGAATAGTGGTGATGGTATTGCTGTTGGTTGGCTTGGTCACGCTGTGTTTAAAGATAAACAAGGAAATGAACTTTTTGTTCGTCGAATGCCTAATTTCTTTGAAACTTTTCCTGTAGTTTTAGTTGATAAAGATGGAATTGTTCGTGCAGATGTTCCATTCCGTAGAGCAGAATCTAAATATAGCGTTGAACAAGTTGGTGTTTCTGTAACTTTTTATGGTGGTGAATTAGATGGCGTAGTATTTACTGATCCTACTACTGTTAAAAAATATGCTCGTCGTGCTCAATTAGGAGAAATTTTTGAATTTGATCGCGCAACACTACAATCAGATGGTGTATTCCGCACAAGTCCTCGTGGCTGGTTTACATTTGCTCATTTATGTTTTGCTTTATTATTCTTTTTTGGCCATATTTGGCATGGCGCTCGAACAATTTTCCGAGATGTATTTGCCGGTATTGATGCTGATTTAGATGAACAAGTAGAATTCGGAGCATTCCAAAAACTTGGTGACTCTTCAACTCGTCGTCAATCTGTTTAATAATCAATATTGTATTTTTCTCATTGCCGATTTATAATATAAATCGGCATTTTTCGTTTCAAAAAATGTATTTTTGAAATAAAAAAACAAATATCAAGGATTTTATATTCTATGGAAGCATTAGTATATACTTTTTTATTAGTAGGTACTTTAGGTATTATATTTTTCGCCATTTTCTTTAGAGAGCCTCCACGTATTGTGAAATAAAAAATTACGTTTTAACAATGTACTTACTGTCCCATTTCCTTTTCAAGTCTATTCATTTTTATTTTCATTTTACCCGGTAAAATGAAAGTAAAAATGAACGAGGCAGTAAGTACATGAATTTTTTTATTGTTTTGATTTTTAATAAAAAAAGCTAAATTACCTAGTAAATATCTATATTTACTATTCTCTTTTGAATTTATTTTTTGAAATTGTGAGTATTTAAGATCACAATTTCAATTAATTAATCTTCATGTTCTTCAAAAGGATCTTTTAATTGTTTTGAAGGTGGTCCAAATCCAACATAGATAGAATATCCTGTAATACTTAAAAGAAGAGACCACAAAAAAATACTAAAGAAAAAAGCAGGGCTTTCCATATTAAAAATTTATTTTATGTGTTTTTTATTTTTTACTATTGTTTGAAAAAGTGGGTTTATTCCAAAAACATAATTCAACTTGGAATAAATTAAATAGTTTCTTAAAAGAAAGTTTTTAGAAAAGAAAAGGAAAAGTATACAAAAAAAATGAACTAATATAAAAATAATATTTATAGATTCTTTTTTTCTATTTTATCAAAATTTTTTTTTATTGACAAAAACTATTGACATATGTTTTATAAAAAAAACCACTAAATATAATTTTATAAATCTTTTTCTAATGTTATTCTTGTTATATAATAACATTTAAACTTTATAAAAAAATTTAAATTTGTAAAAAATTACTTTTTGTTAACAAAAAGTAATTCAATTTCAATTTCTTTTATTACAGAAAGTAAAACAATATATAATTTGTATTTATGGCAACTGGAACTACATCAAAAACAAAAGCTCCTGTATCAGATACAGGAATGGTAACTACATTAGGCACACTTTTAAAACCTTTAAATTCTGAATACGGTAAAGTAGCCCCTGGTTGGGGAACTACTGTATTAATGGGTGTATTTATGGGTTTATTTGCAGTGTTTCTTGTAATTATTTTAGAAATTTACAATAGTTCTGTACTTCTTGATGACGTTACTATGAGTTGGAATTCTATTGCAAAATAAAATAAATATTTCTTAAATAAAAAGTATTTTTAATTAGAATTCTAATTAAAAATACTTTTTATTTAAGAAAAAGAACCAACTTGTTTTATTCTATATTAAAAACCTAATGTTATAAAAGCTCTGTCATAATAAAAATGAAAAACTTAGGTTTAACAAAAACATAATTTATAAAAAAATAACATCCATAATTGAAAATGTTAAAAAAATAATATTATAAGACTTAAAATATGTTTTTTCTGAATTTTAAACTTTAAATTTAATTATCTCAACTTTACTACATAAACAATCTTTTATCTAACAAGTCGATTTTTTCAAGTAATTGTTGAATTCTTAGTAATTTAAAATTAGAATTTATCAAATTATAGGTATTACTAAAACTTAAAACTAAATGATAATTTTGTAAAATTATAGATTCAAATGTAGAACTAGTGTCAGATTCTATCGATGTAGAACCAGAAGCTGTATTAGTCTAATTTTCAGTATTTACTTTTTAAAAAATAACCTCGATTTTTTTTTTACAATGTAAAAAAAAATATTTAGTAATCTGTAAATTTCAACTATAAGCTCCCATAGCTTCAGCCCTTGAAAGAATAGTAGTGTTTTGCATGTTTCCTCTAAATTTTTTTATTTTAATTTTTATTAAAAAATGGGCCTTACTTTTTGTTAACAAAAAGTAATGAGCTGGATTTGAACCAGCGTAGGCAAGCCCTAGTCTTGATTTCATTTTTATCTTCTAAAAATGAAAGTTGTTTGTTTATAAAAATGAATTTAAATTAAAGATTTTTTTAGAATATACTTTTTAGTGTTTTTTTTTGATACTTATTTTAGTTTTTTGTTTAATTAACAATGTTAATTTTGAATGTCGGTTGTTTTTTTTTCAAATCTGATGTAAATTAATTACAGAACAGAAATTAAAAAAAATATTTAAAAATATTTTTTCAAAACAAATCGAAAATTGAACTACGATATATCAAAGGTTCAATATGGGTCGATGCCCGAGTGGTTAATGGGGATGGATTGTAAATCCATTGGCTTGCCTACGCTGGTTCAAATCCAGCTCGGCCCAAACCAGGTTGTTCCAGATAGTTCACGGTTTCATTTTCTGGTTTTCAACCAGAAAATGCCACCTGGAAAAGAAAAGAAACCTGGAATTAGACACACAACGAATATATAAAAAATATACTGTGTACATTTAAATATCTAAAAAAGAAGCAAATTTGTGCCTTATACTTGGAATATTCGCAATAGTAGGGTCACAGAGAGAAACAACTTTTTTTGCTTCTGCTTTTTGTAAATACAGTTGTGGATAACGTAAATTGATTTATTATTTTTAATAAAAAAAATAATAAAACGAAAAAAGTTAAAAATATAATTAAAAATTTACTTTTTATTTTTTTTTTTGCTATAATTATTTTAGCAAAAAAGGTATTTAAATTTTAGGGGATATGGCGGAATCGGCAGACGCAACGGACTTAAAGGTCCAATTTAAATTATTTGAGCCAATGAATAGAAACTTTTCATTGTGAATGCTTTCAAAGTCAGGGAAAACTATTTAATTATAATGATCCTGAGTCAACTTAGATTTCTTTTTTTATCTAAGAGGTGCAGAGACTCGACGGAAGCTATCCTAAAAATGTGATTTAATTAAATGTGATCATTTTTTGTTCTTTTTTCATAATTTATGAAAAAAACCAAAATTAATTAACAAGGTTTCTTAATTAAGTTATTTAACAATTATATCCATTCAGGATAAAGAGAGAGTCCAGTTTCAATTTACTGAAAATCCGTTGGTTTTTTAAACCGTGAGGGTTCAAGTCCCTCTATCCCCATACAAATTTATTTTCTCGTCGATTAAAAGAATAAACTGTATAAACGTAAAATTACAAAATGTTTTTTGGGTTTTTTCTAAAAATAATTTACTAAAAAATATTGAAAATCAAGCAATTCCACGAATATTGATAAAGTATTTGAAAAACTAAATATAAATTAATGGAGACCTTCTTTATTTATAATATTAGGTTGCTTTAAAAAAAAAATTTGCACTATTCTCTTAATATAAAAAGAAAATACATCATTATAAAAATATTAAAACACAAAAGAATTAAATTGTTTAAGTTTTTTTAATAGAATTTGTTCGCGCAAGCTTCAGAAATAAATCTGAAATTGAGAAAAATTTTCATAAGCTAATTCCATTTTTTTAAATTTTTTTGAAAAAAACATATTTATTTTATAAAATAGTAAAGAAATATAATATAATTATTAAAAATTCAGCGAATTCCAAAACTATTAATATTTTGAATATTAAAAAAATTTATTATGTTAAATAATTTCAATTAATAATCATTTTTAATTAATAAAATGGAAATTTTCTCGTTATTAGTTAAATATAAAAATTAAAAAAACTTATTAATATTTTATTGTTTTTCTCAAATTCCTTTTGCTTTTGCTTTTCCTTTTCCAGGTTTAAACCTGGAAAAGGAAAAGCAAAATTGAAACAGCTTGCTTTTCTGAAGATCAATTGCTTACGTTGGTTGAAATCCAGCTCGGCCCAAAAAAAGTACTATTTTATTAATTATGAATTTTGACTTTCTGTTTTTACAAAAAGAATTAAAAGAAAAGATGTTGGAATAATGATAAATAAAGCAGTTGCAATTACACCAAGAATATTTACTTCCATTTAATTTTACTCCTTTGTTATTCTATTAATATTGAAAAAATTGTTAATAAGAAAACTATATTTTTAATATCGTATTAATAAAAGAAAAACGATATTTTTCTGATAAATTTCAAATTTAACTTATTTTCTTTTCCTTTTCTTTTCCTTTTCAGTTTTTTAAAAAACTGAAAAGGAAAAGAAAAGGAAATAAAAAACTATGTTTGTTCCAAAAATAGAATTTCTGGTACGAAAAAATTTATAAAATTTTTTTATAAAACATCAGTATTATTTATATTTCTATTGTACTGTAAAAACTATTTAAAACAAATATTATTAAATTTTTATTTTTTGTCGGGAAGGGGGGGATTCGAACCCCCGGTGTCTTTCAACACGTCGGTTTTCAAAACCGATGCATTCAACCGCTCTGCCACCTTCCCTTTAATCATGGGTTTAATTTCTATTTTTTAATTTAATTTTATTAAGTTTAATATTTAAATATTAATAGTTATTCAAAGATATAATTATTTTTTAATCCACAGCGGGTAACGCGATTCGAACGCGCGACATGCACCTTGGCAAGGTGCCGCTCTACCCCTGAGCTATACCCGCTGATTTTTCATAACATATTGAACCTTTTGGAGTGCATTTAACACTATAGATTAAACATCAAATATATTTATTTTTTTTTTATGTAAATAAATTTTAACATAAAAAAATAAATATGCAATATTTTTATTAAAAATAATGCTTTTATTTCCTTAGCTTTAGGAATTTTAGTAGCTAACGTAACATCAGTTGATGCTATTTTTTTACATGAGTAAAAGGGTCGCGAATCGCTTTTGTAAAAATTTCATTTGGTCCAGTTCGAAAAACTGGGTTTTTGTAATTAAATGAAATTAATTCCAGTTTTTTTCCTTTTCTTTTTACAAAAATTTCATTTTTGTTTTTTTTTCTGTTTTAAACTTGGAATATACAAAGTTTTTAAAAGGGAAACCAACTCTCTACGCTTCGCTTTTTAGAAAAATAAAAGGAAAAAGAAAAAGAACTGGAAAAGGAAACAAAAAGCTACAGTATTCGGGATAATAGTGCCATACGCAGTATGCGTCTGGAACCATTATTTGTTTTTGATAGTAGAGAAACCACAAATATATAAAATGTAGAAGCAATAATTTTAGTATAATAATTTTGTAATATTATTGTTTTATATTTTTATTTAATTTCTTTTTATAAATTTTAAATACATCTTGACAAAAAATTTATATTAAATTAGTATTAAACATAGTGAACCTTAAAATAAATAGCGGAGTAGAGCAGTCTGGTAGCTCGTAAGGCTCATAACCTTAAGGTCGTAGGTTCAAATCCTATCTCCGCTCGGTTATTTTTCTTTCTGATTGACAGAAAAAATAAAAACCATTATATTATTCAAACAAATAAGCCCCCATCGTCTAGAGGCCTAGGACATCTCCCTTTCACGGAGGAAACGGGGATTCGAATTCCCCTGGGGGTAGACAAGTTTTTTATAAAACATTAAAATATTGATAGTTTGAAGAAAAATAATCAACCCTGTTTATATTTGTACGCTAAGTGAATTACAGTTTTTTTTTGGAACACTAGTTGCTGTTCTGTTTCCTTTTCTAAAAAGCGCAGCGTGTTTATTTTTACGATGTAAAAATAAATGGAGTTTAAAAAAAAAAAAGGAAAAATAATAGGTTCCAGTTCTTGTTTTTTCAATTTATTTTTTCATTTCCAGGTTTTACCAGGAATTACCTGGAATAAATAAAGTTGGTTCTTTTTACAAAAACAAAGTTTTTGCAAAAGGAAAATAAGCTAAACCAACAAAGACTGGAACTTGAACTTGAACCTATGACAAAATCAGAAGTTCCTTTTACAAAAACAAGTTTGGTTCCAAAAACTGGGTTTTTAGAAAAGAACTAACAAAGTTTTTGAAACAACTAGAAATGGAAACAGAACGTAAAAAAATTTTGTTGTTCAATTATTTTTCTACTAAAAATTGATTTTTTATTTTTAAATAACACTTCCGTATATAATATTGTTTATCAAAAAAAGGATTTTTTTATTATGACTCGAGTAAAACGAGGAAATGTTGCTAGAAAACGACGAAAACAAGTATTAAAGTTAGCTCAAGGTTTTAGAGGATCTTCTTCTAAATTATTTAGAACAGCTCAACAACGAACCATGAAAGCATTATCTTATTCATATCAAGATCGCCAAAAGAAAAAACGACAATTTGTAGGTCTTTGGGTTACTCGTTTAAATGCTGCAGCTCATATTTATGGTATGAATTATAGTAGTTTTAGAAATTTACTTAAAAATAATGGTATTTTATTAAATCGAAAAGTATTAAGTCAAGTAGCTATTAGAGATCAAGAAGCTTTTCATCAACTAATCTCTATAATTAAAAAATAGCAGGTTGATTTTTCTTTTTTTTTATTTTTGGTTTTTAATTTAAAAATCTTAAATTTAAAACTACTATTCCAAAAACAAATGATTTTTCTTAATAAAAAAAATTTTATTAAGAATAAAAAATATGTTACTTTAAAAATAAAACAAAAAGAATTAAAAATTAATAACTTTTTAAAAAATAATTCAATAGATTTTTCTATTGAATTATTTTCACCTAGCTTTTAGTTTTTATATTTCATTTTTGTTCCAAAAATCAATATAAAAATGAAAGAAAACTAAAATATAAACGATAATTTTGATTTACTTGCTTGATTTACTTGCTTGATTTAAAAAGTAAATCAAATTCCAAAAACAAAGTTTTTGGAACCAAATTATAAATTTAACTTTTATTGATAAAAATGGTTACTATTCAAAAAAAACGAAAAAGTATAAAATCTATTAAAGGTCGACGTAAACCTATTCCTGTAATTATTCCTAAAAAAGGACAAGGTAATCTGTGGAATATTAATGAACCAGCTCCTCGTTATTTAATGGATTATAAAAATACAAAACTTTTAGTAAAATTTATTAGTCCACAAGGAAAAATATTACCACGCAGAGCAACAGGATTAACTGCCAAACAACAACGTTCTATGGCAAATGCTATTAAAAGAGCTCGTATGAGTGGATTATTACCGTTTGTTAATTTAGAGATTTCTGGTAAAAGAATTGATTAATCACTTTTTTTTCCAAAAAGTTTGGAAACAACCTTTTTGGAAAATAAGATTGATTTTTTTATTTTTCTCAAAAGTTTTATTTTTTAATTAATTTTTACTTGTTTTTGTAAAAAAAAGTAAAAATTTTTAAAATTAAATCAAAAGATATTTCATAAAATAATTTATAAATTTAAGTTAAAAAATAAATAAAAAAATTAAATTCAATGGTAATGGTTATATTAACACTACCAAACATTAATTTTTTCTGAGAAAATAAAACAAAAATGTTTTTATCAATCACGCCTTGTAGGACTTGAACCCACGACATCAGGTTTTGGAAACCTGCGTTCTACCAACTGAACTAAAAGCGTTCGGGATGACAGGATTCGAACCTGCGACTTCCTGTTCCCAAAACAGGAGCGCTACCAAACTGCGCTACATCCCGATATTTTTTATAACTTTTAGTGTACACAAGACTTTGAAAAGTTGCAAGTTAATTTTTTAAAGAAATGGAATTAGGTGAATTTTTATATTCATTTTGTTCCAAAATGAATATAAAAATTAAAGTGAATTAAGAATAAAAACAAATTAAAATAACAATTTATTCCAAAAAGTTTGGAAACAAACTTTTTGGAAATAAAAGGAGAAGTCAATTATGAAAGATTTTACTATTTATTTATCTACAGCTCCTGTAATGGCTATAATTAGTTTAATAGCTGTATCCGGATTATTAATTGAAATTAATCGTTTTTTCCCTGATGCTTTAATTTTTGGTTTTTAATTAAAATTTAAAGTTTATAAATGTATAAAAATTTATAGTTTAATGTGACAAAAAAATGCCAACAATTCAACAATTAGTTAGATCTGCACGAACACGTATTTCGAAAAAAACAAAATCACCTGCGCTTAAAAGTTGTCCGCAAAGACGAGGAGTTTGTACTCGCGTTTATACTACAACTCCAAAAAAGCCAAATTCTGCATTACGTAAAGTAGCTCGTGTTAGACTTACGTCTGGTTTTGAAATTACTGCGTATATCCCAGGAATCGGACATAATCTACAAGAACATTCTGTTGTTCTTATCAGAGGAGGTCGTGTAAAAGATTTACCAGGTGTTCGTTATCATATTATTCGTGGAAAGCTAGATTCAGCTGGTGTAAAAGAACGTTCTCAAAGTCGTTCAAAATATGGTGTAAAACGTCCAAAATAAAATTTTATTGATTAAGAGTGAAAAGTATATATGTCTCGTAGACGTACTCAAAAAAAACGTATTGTAATGCCAGATCCTGTATATGATAGTCGTCTGGTTGAACTTCTAGTTCGACAACTTATGCGACAAGGAAAAAAATCATTAGCCTATAGAATAATGTATTCCAGCATGAATGAACTAGCTAAAACTCAACAAGATCCATTGATAGTTATTGAACAAGCAATACGAAATGCTACACCTTTATTAGAAGTGAAAGCTAGACGTATTGGTGGTTCTACATATCAAGTTCCTTTAGAAGTAGCTCCTGAACGAGGTACAGCTCTTGCCATTCGTTGGATTCTTATAGCTTGTCGTAGTAGATCTGGAAAAACAATGTCAAATAGACTTACTAGTGAATTACTGGAAGCATCAAAAAATACAGGTAGTGCTATTCGAAAAAGAGATGAAGTTCACAAAATGGCTGAAGCAAATAGAGCTTTTGCTAAATATCGTTTTTAATTATTTATATTGTAAATTTTTTTATTTTTATCTAATTTAGATTTATTTTTATTTAATAAAAAAACATAAAAAAATTTACAATCATAAAGATTATAGAAAATCTTTATCTGTTTAATTAACTTTTTTGCATTTGTTCCAAAAAGTTTGTTTCCAAACTTTTTGGAAACAAAAAATAAATGTAAAAAAAAATGAAACATTTTAGTTATTAAAATTAATCATTAATACATCAAGATCAAATATATAAAATAAATAAAAAAAAGGAAATTATTATGGCACGTCAAAAATTTGAACGTAAAAAACCACATGTTAATATTGGAACTATCGGTCACGTTGACCACGGAAAAACTACATTAACTGCAGCAATTACAATGGCTTTAGCCGCTTGTGGTGGTGGAAAAGGACGAAAATATGATGATATTGATTCTGCACCAGAAGAAAAAGCACGTGGTATTACAATTAATACAGCTCATGTAGAATATGAAACTGAAAATCGTCATTATGCTCACGTAGATTGCCCTGGTCATGCTGATTACGTAAAAAATATGATCACTGGAGCAGCACAAATGGATGGTGCAATTCTTGTAGTATCTGGTGCTGATGGTCCTATGCCGCAAACAAAAGAACATTTACTTTTAGCAAAACAAGTAGGTGTACCAAATATTGTTGTTTTCCTTAATAAAGAAGATCAAGTTGATGATACTGAAATATTAGAGTTAGTAGAATATGAAATTCGTGAAACTTTATATAATTATGACTTTAAAGATCCTGAGATTCCAATTGTTTCAGGATCAGCTCTTTTAGCTTTAGAAGCTTTAACAGAAAATCCTCAAATTCAACCTGGTCAAAATAAATGGGTTGATAAAATTTATGATTTAATGAAACAAGTTGATTCTTACATTCCAACTCCAGAACGTGATACAGATAAACCGTTTTTGATGGCTGTAGAAGATGTTTTTTCCATTACAGGACGTGGTACGGTTGCAACAGGTCGTGTGGAACGTGGAACAGTAAAAATTGGTGATAGTGTTGAATTAATTGGACTACGCCCAACTAAAACATTAACAGTAACAGGTTTAGAAATGTTTCAAAAAACATTAGATGAAAGTGTTGCTGGTGATAATGTTGGTGTACTTTTACGTGGTGTTCAAAAAACAGATGTAGAACGTGGAATGGTTTTAGCTAAACCTGGTACAATTAATCCACATACAAAATTTGAAGCACAAGTATATGTTTTAACAAAAGAAGAAGGTGGTCGTCATACTCCATTTTTTGCTGGTTATCGACCACAATTTTATGTTAGAACAACTGATGTTACTGGAAAAATTGAATCTTTTCGTGCTGATGATGATAGTGCTACTCAAATGGTAATGCCAGGTGACCGTATTAAAATGATTGTTGAGCTTATTCAGCCAATTGCCATTGAAAATGGAATGCGTTTTGCTATTCGTGAAGGTGGTCGCACTGTAGGTGCCGGAGTTGTTTCAAAAATTCTCCAATAAAAATTAGTTTTTAATTTTATCTTTTTTAGTTATTTTTTTTACTTTCATTTTGTTCCGTTCCATTTATTTTTTGGAATGAAAAGGAAAAGGAAATACGTTATTAATTTTTACTTTCATTTTTACTTTGTAAAAATGAAAGTAAAAATTAATAACGTACGAATTGTTTTTTTACTATGGAAAAAAAGCTAAAAGAACGCGTTTTTCTATATATTTTCCATTATTTTTTATTAATTTGAAAAAAATAAAAAAAACTTCGTCTATTCAATTTAGATTTCCATTTATTTTTAAAAATAGAAAGTGAGGAAAACATAGTAAAAAAGATACTAAATTAATGTATTTTGTCTATACAATTGTAAATTTTTTATAAAAGATGGCTACCATGACAAAACTTAAACAAATTGTCCAAAATATTCAACATGAATACCTAAAATCTCAGTTACCTGAAATTCGTGTAGGCGATATGGTTCGCATTGGTGTTTCTATTCAAGAGGGAAATAAACAACGTGTTCAACCTTTTGAAGGAACTGTTATTGCACAACATAAATCTGGTTTAAATACCACGATAACAGTAAGAAAAACTTTACAAGGTGTTGGCATCGAAAGAGTATTTCCTCTTCATGGACCTTGTATTACAAGTATTCAAATTATTCGACGAGCTCAGGTTTCTCGTGCAAAATTATATTATCTTCGCAACCGTACTGGTAAAGCGACTCGATTAAAAGAAAAATTTTCCAGTTTACCTCCTGTTTGGGTTCAGGTATCAGAAAAAAAATCCAATGCAAATAAATAAAAAATTATATAAACCTTAATTTAAGCTCAGCATGACAAACCAAGAAAAAATTATTCGCTATGAAATTAATGGTGCTCGACGTTTGAGTAATTATATTTGGGGCTCTTTAATGTGTTTAGGCGGTGCTGGTTTTTTATTGACTGGACTCTCAAGTTATTGGAATTTTCAATTATTTCCTTTTTTAAAATTATCTACTATCCAATTTTTTCCACAAGGACTTGTAATGTGTTTTTATGGAATTTTAGGCTTATTTTTAGGTTTCTATATTTGGTTTACTATATATTTAAATCTAGGTCAAGGTTTTAATGAATTTAATATTGAAAAAGGGATAGTTAGAATTTTTCGCTGGGGATTTCCTGGAAAAAACCGTCGTATTGATCTTCAATATCCTATTCAAGAGATTCAAAGTATTCGTTTAGATATTCAAGAAGGTTTAAATCCAAAACGTGTAATTTATCTTCGTCTCATCGGGAATAGAGAAATTCCATTAACTCGTGCAGGGCAACCTATTAGTATACAAGAAATAGAGAAACAAGCAGTTGAACTTGCAAAATTGCTTCAAGTCTCTCTTGAAGGTATGTAGTTTCAATTTTTGTTATTAAATAAAAATTGAAATTTGAATTAAATAGCAATTCCAAAAACACTGTTTTTGGAACCGCCTGTTTTTGTTCGTTTAAGTTCCAAAAACTTTGTTTTTGGAAAAAGAATTGGAAAATAGAGAATTTTTTTTTCCTTTTGTTTTTTTAATTTAATTTTATCTATATTTAATATGTCAATAAAAAAAAGGCATTTAAAAATAAGTAAGTTTGTAAAAAAAAAACAAATAGAAACGTTTTGTATTATTTTTATGTAAACTTACATTACTGCTAATATTTTTTCAAGCATAGTAAATTGAATAACTAACTAGAAATAATTAGAATAATTATTTCTAGTTAGGTTTTATTTTTTTTTTATAAACAAAAAACTAAAAAGGAATTCTTTTTTTTATATCTTTATTTTCTAAATTCAATATTGAATATACTATAAAAACTTCTTGGAGTATATGTTTAATGAATAAGCGAGCAGTAGAACAAACTGGGTTAATACCACGATCTATAATTCGAACTTTTGAACGTTTTCTAAAACAATTATTGCCTGGTGCTGAAATGTTGGTTATTCAAGAATTTCGTATTTCACGTTATCAAGTAATAGTATCTGTAAGATGTTTTCTTACTTTACTTCTAGTTCCGATTATAGTTAATATTTTCTCAAAAACATTTTTAATTACTCCACTTGTTGAATTTATCTGGAATCAAGATTCTAATGAAATTTTTTTAAATAGTTATCAACAAAAAAGAGCATTAAAAGAATTATATTTTTTTGAAGATAAAATATATTTTGAATCTCTTCTTAATATTGAAACAAGTCAAAAAAACGAGAAAATCAATATTTCAGTATTTTCATTTCCTTTTTTGGAAAAGGAACCAACTGTGTTTTTGGAAAACGAAAATGAAAACAAAAATAGAAAGGAAAAGCAAAACCAAACCCTAGGTCAACCAGTTGATCACATCATAGCTCAAAGCACAATACTAAATGAAACGCTATCTTTAGACTCGCCTAATGCGCAAAATTTTGTCACTTCGCTTACTAACGCAACCGCGTTTGGTGCTTTAGCTGCTTCCACTAATGTGGGAGGGACGCAAATAACTAACGCGACACCTTTCGGTACACAAGTCGATAAAGCAGCAGCGTTCGGGACGCAAGTTGTTAATGCAACCAATTTAGGAAAAAATTATCAAAATAAAATACTTGAAATTGCTACTACTTTTAATAAAGAAAGTATAGAATCCATCAGTAACTTATTTGCGGATTTTTTTAGTTTTTTTAGTTTTAGTCTTGTTTTTATTTTAATGAAACCTCAAATTATTATTTTAAAATCATTTTTAGCTGAATCATTATATAGTTTAAGTGACACAACAAAATCTTTTTTACTTATTTTAGGAACAGATTTATTAGTTGGTTTTCATTCTCCTCATGGATGGGAAGTTTTTTTAGAGGGTTTTTTAAGACATTTAGGTTTGCCTGAAAATGTTGAATTTATGTCGTTATTTGTTGCTACATTTCCTGTATTTTTAGATACTGTTTTTAAATATTGGATTTTTCGTTCACTAAACAAAATTTCTCCTTCAACAGTTGCTACATATCATAATATGATTGAATAATTTAAACTTTTTATTATAAACATTAACTTTTTAAATAAAAAAAATATGCTTAAATTAGAACTAAAGAGGTTCTTATTAAAAAATCAATAGTTATTATTTTATTCTTATTAAATATGGGTCAAATAATAAATATTGAATATCTTTATAGTTAATTTTTTTTGACATTTTTATTAAGAGGTTACTTTTTTTTTTACTACTGATATATTGGAAAATAGAATAGTTACAAAAACAGGTAGTTCGTTATAGTAAAGCATAAGCGACTTGCGTCCTGTAAACTAAGGTGTAAGCAGGTATTTTTTACTTTTACTTTTCTTTTTACAGTTCTAGTTCTTTTTCGTTTCCAGGTTTAAAACCTCTTGTTTTTTTTTTTCCTTTTCCAAAAAGGAAATGTAAAAAGAGTTTTAAAAACTCTGTACGTTGCGCTTTTTTAGAAAAGTAAAAAAGAAAATAAAAAAACGGAATAGAAAAAAATCCTTAATAAAAATTTATTTTGTAAAAATGAAAATTAAACAATAATGAAAATTTTTCTAAAAAAATCAATAAAAATAAATTAACTAAATTTTTCTTTTCAAAAAAGCAAAGCTTTTTTGAACTTATATTAAAAAAAATTATAAATAAAATAAATATGATGCTAGACTTGGTGAAATATCCTGTGATTCGTACAGAAAAAGCTACTCGTTTAATTGAAAATAAACAATTTAGTTTTGATGTAGATGTACGCCTCACAAAAACTCAAATTCGAAAACTTGTAGAAGAGTTTTTTAATGTAAAAGTACTGGCAGTAAATACACATCGTCCACCTCGAAAAAATAAACGTGTTAGTTCAAGACTGAATTCAAAACGTGTAATTATAACAATTGGTGGTGATGTAACTTTATTAAAATAAAATGCAATGGATATAGACTATGGCTATTCGTTTTTTTAAAGCTGCCACACCAGGTACAAGACATGGTTCAGTATTAGATTTTTCTGAAATATCTTCTAAAAAACCAGAAAAAAGTTTAACTACTTGGTGGTCTCGTTCAAAAGGGCGAAATAATAAAGGGATTATTACAAGTCGACATCGCGGTGGTGGTCATAAAAAACTTTATCGCGATGTTGATTTTAAAAGAAATAAGGTTGGGGTATCAGCAAAAGTAAGTAGTATTGAATATGATCCAAATCGTAATGCACATATTTCATTATTACATTATCAAGATGGAGAAAAAAAATATATTTTACACCCAGCTGGTCTTAAGATAGGAGATTTTGTAATAGCTTCTTTAAATGCAACTATTTCTATTGGTAACTCATTACCACTAACTAATATTCCATTAGGTACGGAAGTTCATAATATTGAATTAAAACCAGGTGCCGGTGGACAATTAGTTAGAGCTGCTGGTACAGTAGCACAAATTGTTGCTAAAGAAGGAAATTATGTGACTTTACGTTTGCCTTCAGGTGAAGTTCGTTTAGTGCCACAAAATTGTTGGGCAACAATCGGTCGAGTAGGTAATGTTGACAAAATTAATCTTACATTAGGAAAGGCTGGTCGTAATAGATGGTTAGGCCGTCGTCCTCATGTTCGTGGTTCAGCCATGAACCCAGTAGATCATCCGCATGGTGGTGGGGAAGGCCGTGCACCTATTGGTCGTTCTCGACCATTAAGCCCTTGGGGTAAACCCGCATTAGGTGTAAAAACACGTAAACGTAAAAAATTTAGTAATTTTTTAATTCTTCAGAAAAGAAAATAAGAAAGACTAGTAATCTCTTTTTACATTTTTTTTTATTATTCTGTGAAAAAATATGTTCATTTTTACTTTTTTATGATGAAAAAAAAGTAAAAAATGAAAGTGTATTTTATTTTGGTGCATTTTTATTTTTTTTCCTGTTCTTGTTCTAGGTTACAGTTTTTGTTCTTCCGTTTCCATTTCTTTTACAAAAATTTAGTTGGTTCCCTTTTCATTCCAAAAAACTGGGTTTTTTGGACCAAATTTCGTTTTTGGCAAAGTAAAAGGAACCAATGAAGTTAGTTCCAAGTTGAAAACCTGGTGTTTTGTTTTTAGAAAAAAACGAAAGAACAAGAACAAGAACTTGAACTGAAAAACTGGAAAAGGAATTCCGTTTTCATTTTTTTTTAACAAGTTGTCTTTTTTTACTTTGTAAAAAAAAGCTAAGACCAAATGCAATAAACTTTGTTGGTTCAAAAAACTCAGTTTTTTGAAAAGGGAGAAATGCAAAAGAAAAACATCAAAAATGCACAAACAAAAAACAATAGAACTATGGCAAGATCATTAAAAAAAGCCCCATTTGTGGCAGATCATTTACTTAAAAAAGTTGAGCGATTAAATGCACAAGGTGATAAAAAAGTGATTAAGACCTGGTCTCGTGCGTCCACTATTGTGCCTGTAATGATAGGTCATACCATTGCTGTACATAATGGTCGTGAACATATTCCTGTGTTCGTTACAGATCAAATGGTAGGACACAAATTAGGGGAATTTGCTCCAACACGCACTTTCCGTGGTCATGTGAAAAAAGATAAAAAATCAAAAAGATAAATTGATTATGGGACAAAAAGTACATCCTTTAGGATTTCGTCTCGGTATAACACAAAAACATCAAAGTTATTGGTGTACAAAACCTAGAATATCCGCTATTTGGGTAGACGATGCCAGTCTTCTTCGACGTTTTATTCAAAAAAATTATACCGGTGCAGGTATTACAAATATCGAAATACATAGACGAGAATTAGATTATTCATCTATTGCTATTAAAATTTATGCCGCACGTCCAGCATTATTTTCAGGCCGAGATCTAAAATCTTTAGATTCTCTTCGAGACCAATTACTAAAAAAATTAAAAGCATTTTATAGAAAACGAAATTTACCTGATCCAGGTAATATTAATATAAGTCTTTATATTAAACCTGTTAAAGAACCTGATTCTTTTGCAGCTGTACTTGCTGAAAAATTAGTTGAAGATTTACAACAACGAAAACCATATCGTCGTGCAATGCGTCAAGTAATCCAAAAAGCAATTCGTGCTGGTGTCAAAGGAATTAAAGTTCAAATTTCAGGTCGTTTAAATGGTGCTGATATAGCACGATCAGAAGAGTTAAGGGAAGGACCAGTACCTTTACAAACTTTGCGCGCAGATATTGATTATAGTTCAAAATCAGCAAAAACAATTTTTGGCCTGTTAGGCGTTAAAATTTGGGTATTCCATGGTGAACGTTTAAATCCTTTAACCAATTTTTAAAAAATTTTAAAAAAGTATAAATCATAACTTTATATGTTAAGCCCAAAAAGAACTAAATATAGAAAACACCATCGTGGTCGTATGAGAGGAAAAGCCTCTCGTGGAAATACATTGGTATTTGGAGATTATGGATTACAAACATTAGAATGTTCTTGGATTACCTCTCGTCAGATAGAAGCTGCTAGACGTGCTATGACACGACAAGTACGTAGAGGTGGTCAAATATGGATTCGTCTTTTTCCAGATAAACCAGTTACTATGCGTCCAGCAGAAACCAGAATGGGTTCTGGAAAAGGAGCTCCAGAATATTGGGTTGCTGTAGTAAAACCTGGAAAAATTCTTTATGAATTAAAAGGTGTACCAGAAACAGTAGCTCGTGTAGCTCTTCTCCTAGCGGCTTCAAAATTACCAGTTAAAACACAAATTCTTGTAAAGTAAGTATAAAATAAATGGGTTTCTTCATTTTTACTGTGTAAAAATAAAGAATGTGTTTTACGTTTCTTTTCCAGTTGTTTTTCTTTTTCTGTTTCCAGGTTGAAAACCTGGAAATAAGCACAGCGGACAGAGTTTGTTTTTGGAAAAAGAACTGGAACTGAAAAACTGTAAAAAGAAACGAAAAGGAAAAGCAAACTTAAATACAAATAAAAAAATAAATCCAAAAAACAAATTGGCTCATAGTAAAAAAAGAGGGACGTTATGATTCAACCGCAAACTTATCTTCGAGTAGCAGATAATACAGGTGCTAGAGAGCTTATGTGTATTCGAGTACTAGGTGGTGGAAAACAACGAGCTGCTACAGTGGGTGATATTATAATTGCTGTTGTCAAAGATGCTACTCCTAATATGCCCGTAAAAAAATCGGACATAGTTCGTGCAGTTATTGTTCGAACACGCAAAAATGTTCGACGATCCAATGGAACAAGCATTCGTTTTGATGAAAATGCAGCAGTTATTATAAATAAAGAGAATAATCCTCGAGGCACTCGAGTTTTTGGTCCGGTAGCTCGTGAATTACGTGATGGTAATTTTACAAAAATTATTTCATTAGCACCGGAAGTTTTGTAGTCTTTTTTTATTTATTTGATTTTAAATTAAGATATTTAAAAAAGAACAAACTTGATAAAAAAGCAATTTAAAAAAAGAATAATAAATATAAGAGATTTTATATGGTGCAACGATTAGAAAATTTCTATCATGAGAAAATTATTCCACAATTAATGGAACAATTTCATTATAAAAATATACATCAAGTACCGACACTTGAAAAAATTGTAATTAATCGTGGTCTGGGTGATGCTTCCCAAAATGCAAAACTTTTAGAATCTTTTTCGAAAGAACTTAGCATTATTGCTGGTCAGCAAGGGGTTATTACAAGATCAAAAAAAGCTATTGCTGGTTTTAAACTTAGACAAAAAATGCCAGTAGGTTTAGTTGTTACACTTCGTGGTGAACGAATGTATGCTTTTTTAGATCGTTTAATTAATTTAGCTCTACCACGAATTCGTGATTTTCAAGGTGTCAATCCAAAAAGTTTTGATGGGCATGGTAATTATAGTTTAGGCCTAGAAGAACAATTGATGTTTCCTGAAATTGATTATGACAAAATTGATCAAGTTCGTGGTATGGATGTTTCAATTATTACTACATCAACCAACGATCAAGAAGCTAGTGCCTTATTAAAAGCATTTGGAATGCCATTTAAACGTTAATTTTTAATAGTCTTTTTTATCCTTAAGTTTATAATTTAAGATGATTATAAATAATAATCACTTTTTTTTTTTTTTCTTCCAAAAATTTTCTTGGTTCCATTTTCTATTCCAGGTTGTTCCAGGATTTACCTGGAACAACCTGGAATAGGTTGAAACCTGGACTAAACAAAGTTTTTGCAAAAGGAAGAAAAGCAAAAGGAAAGTTAAAAAAGACCAAAAACACTAGCTTCTGTTTTTTTTAGATAATTTTATCTAAATAATTCAGATGTTTTTTAAAGTTTTTAAAAAACAATGAAGCTATTCTTGATTAATTCTCTTAATCAAGAAAAGAATTAATAAACAGAAATAATGAATTATGGTAAACGATACGATTAGTGATATGCTGACACGAATTCGAAATGCAAATTTAGCACATAAAAAGACCGTGTCAGTTTCCAAAACAAAAATTCATGAGAAAATTTGTGAAATTCTTGAAAAAGAAGGATTTATTACAAGTTTTCAGATATCTGAAAATCAAATTAATGAATTAATTATTCATTTAAAATATCAAACAACTTTTTCTGATACAAAAAACAAAGTTTTTGGAAAAGGAAAAGGAACCAACGTTGTTTTTGTAAAAGGAAAAGGAAATGGAAGTAGTGGTTTAGGAAAACCATGTATTACAAATTTAAAACGAATTAGTAAACCAGGACTTCGAGTTTACACAAATCATAAAGAAATTCCAAAAATTCTTGGTGGTATGGGTATTATTATTCTATCTACTTCTCAAGGATTAATGACCGATCGTGATGCACGTTCTCGTCATCTTGGTGGCGAAGTAATTTGTTCCATATGGTAAATCAAGGAAAAATTTCGGCTATTGTGTACTTCCCCTTTCACTACCGCCTTTTCCATTTCCGTTTATTTTTCCAGTTTGAAAAACAAGAACTGGAAAAGAAAAAGGAAACCACTGGAAGCCTTCTCCAATTATTCTTTTTATTGCTTTTAAAAAAAGTACTACTTGAATTTTTTGAATTCTAGCTTTTTAGAATTTTTTTAATGCATTTTTATTATTTTTAGGTTTTTACTATTGTTATATTTAAGTTCCATTTTCTTTTTAAAAGCAAATAATGCGTAAAAATAAATACAGTATTTAAAAAATGCAAAAAAAAATTCAAAAATTAAATTTATTAAAAATTTTCATATTAGTTTGTTTATATAAAATAGAATAAGGAGGCCTTTGAATCAAAAAAATAATGATATCATAGAAATGGAAGGCGTCGTAACACAATGTTTATCAAATGGCATGTTTCGAGTGAAATTAGAAAATGGATTTTTTGTTCTCGCGCATGTTTCAGGTAAAATACGACGAAATTATATACGTATATTATTAGGTGATCGTGTGGCTGTTGAGTTAAGTCCATATGATTTAAGTCGTGGACGAATAACTTATCGTCTTCGAACCGTAAAAGAAAAATAAGTCTATAAATGACGAGAAAATAATTATGAAAGTTCGTCCTTCAGTTCGAAAAATGTGTGATAAATGTCGATTAATCCGACGAAAAGGAACTTTACGTGTAATTTGTCAAAATCCAAAACATAAACAAAGACAAGGCTAATGGATTAAAATAAGTTTTTTACTTTTTATTTCACTTCCAATTTTTCACGTTTCATTTTTAAAAATGAAACGTGAAAAAAGTAGTAAGTTGCAAAAATTACATTTTTGCAAATGAAAACGGAAAGAAAAACAGAACCAAAACTAATTTTATTCCAACTCAATACAAATACCATATCATAAGATCTTATTGTAAAAAGTATCTTTTTTTATAGTTGTGTTAAGCAACTTGTATTAATAAATGAATTGAGTTTAAAACTTCTATTGTTCTTGGTAGTACAAATAAAACATGTAATAATGTTTATAAGATAAAATAACTTGTACCTTTAACAAAAAATTTTTTTGTTATCGTTCGGAAAATCAAAAATCTTCTATCAAAGATTTTTGCTTTTGTGTTTGAATAATTTATTGATTTGTTAGATTAAGAAAAAATATATTAATTTAACAAATCAATAACAAAAATAAAAATAACACAGTTATCTTTTTTGTTGTATATTTTTTAATAAAAAATATACAACAAAAAAGCCTCATAAAATAATTAAAACTAAATTATTAAACTTCAAGGTGTGGTAAAAAACAACATTTATGGCAAAAAAAATTGAAAAAAGCTCAAAGAAAAAATTTCGAGAAAAAGTCGTAAAAGGCGTGGCTCATATACAATCCACATTTAACAATACAATTGTTACTATTACAAATGTAAAAGGGAATGTTTTAGCTTGGTCATCTTCAGGTGCTTGTGGCTTTAAAGGTGCACGAAAAAAAACACCATTAGCCGCAAAACAAGCAGCTGAAAATGCAGCACAAACTTGTGTAAGCCAAGGCATGAAAGAAGTTGCTGTACGTGTAAAGGGTGCAGGAGCTGGTCGAGAAGCCGCTTTAAGAGGCTTACGTGATGCTGGTTTAATTATTACGATTATTCGTGATATAACACCAATTCCTCATAATGGATGTAGACCACCAAAAAAACGTAGAGTATAGTGAAAAATTAATAGAAAAATCAAAATAGACTAATAATTTTTTTAAAATTAAAATAAAAGTAATAGAGTTTTTCAGTAGTAAAAATATCAAAAGTTTTTCTAAATTAAAAGCTTTATTTTTCATTCTGGTTCCTTTTACAAAAATGAAGTTGGTTTCCAAAATTTCATTTTTGTAAAAGGAACCAATTTCATTTTTTTCGTTAAATTTTTTAAATTAAAAGCGCACGTGTATAGTATATGATTCAAATACAAAATAAATTTTATTCCTGTGTTGAAACACGAATTCAATCTCAGGGTGAAATGTATGCACGTTTTCATTTAGGAACATTTTTTCGAGGACAAGCCCTTACAGTTGCTAATGCTCTTCGAAGAACTTTACTTGGAGAACTTCCTTATTTAATTGTAACTAAAGTTCATATTGATGGAGTTGTTCATGAATTTTCAAGTATTCCAGGTGTTCAAGAGAGTGTCCTTGATATTTTATTAAATTTAAAAAGATTAACATTTACAATATCTAATAAAAAATTCAATATATTTTCGAATTCTTGGTTAAAAACTAAGGTTTTTTTAAAAATTCGAGGTCCGGCAAAAGTAACAGCAGCAGATTTAAAATTACCACCTCATTTAGCCTGTGTTTGGCCAAATCATTATATTGCTACACTAAGTTCAAATGCGGAATTAGCTTGTGTATTAGAACTAGCCGTTGTTCATCCAAAACAAAAAATATCTATAGCCAAAAACGAAGTTGGTTCAAAAAACAAAATTTTTGGAAAAGTAACCAACGATGTTTTTGAAAAAGGAAAAGGAACTGAATCAAAAAAAATATTAACTGATTCAATAGAAAAAAATAAAAAAATTTTTTCTTTAGATACTAATTATAGTCCAATTCGAAAAGTAAATTATGTTATTTATGAATTGGATTCAAAAAAAAATTCCGAATATTTAGTTCTGGAAATTGTGACAGATGGTAGTATAGAACCAAAACAAGCATTAAGATTTGCTTTTAAACAACTCACAAAGTTATTTTATGAATTTACACAAATAAGTAAAAACGTCAATTGCTGACGCAACAGTATTTGGTGCTATTGTGGAAGAGAAGTAAGTCGCTAATGCTATAGCTTTCTAAAAACGAAGTTTTGAGAAGAGCAATAGCATTCCGTTTCCATTTCTAGTACCTTCTCCAGTTGTTTTTCCTTTTCGTTCCTTTTCAAAAATGAAAAGGAACGAAAAGGAAAAGGTACTATAAAAAGAACAAAATAACTTTGTGGAAAAGACTGTGGCAAAATAAAAATTCATAATAAATTAAAAACTAACTCTAAAAACTTCTTTAAAATAAAAAATTATTTAATAATTTTTAGCAGCAATTGTAAAACCAATAAGGAGGTTTATTAAGTGCAATGACCCAGCCAACAATTGGAGTAATTCGATCAGGTGGAAGAAAAACAGCCAATGTTTGTGTAAAATTAGTTCCAAGTTCCAGTTCTCAAATTATTGTAAATGGAAAACCAGCGTCTGTGTATTTTCAAGAGAATGCTGTTTATTTACAAAACATTTTAACAGCTTATGAGCTTGTAAAAATTGAATCTCAACTTTTAAAAATAGAAACAAAATATGATGCTTTTATTCAAGTAACAGGTGGTGGATTAAGCGCTCAATCGCAAGCAATTAGACTTGCATTATGTAAAGCTTTTTTAGAAATTTATCCTCATTTACGTAGTTATTTTAAAAAACGTGGTTTTTTAACACGAGATGCTCGTATAAAAGAACGTCGTAAATATGGATTGAAAAAAGCTCGCAAAGCCCCACAATTTTCGAAACGTTAATTTTGTTTATTTTTTACGTTCATTTTTATGTGAATTTTTTAGGGTGATTTTTGTTCCAAAAAGTTTTTTCCAAAAAAGGTGTTGGTTCATTTCAAAATTCATTTTTGGATCAAACTTCGTTTTTTTAAAAGGAACAAAAGAATTGTAAAAAATAAATATTTTCTTTTTTGTTTAAAAAACTTCATCAGTATTGTTACAAAAACGTAGTTTTGTAACAAAAAATTTTTATTTAATTCTTGTTGAAAAAAATATTAAATAAGGAAAAATTTGTAGTATGTCAACAACAACTAATGAAATTATTGAAAAATTAAAATCTATTACATTATTAGAAGCAGCTGAATTAGTTTCACAAATTGAAGAAACTTTTGGTGTAGATGCTTCTGCTCCTGTTGCAGGTGGTTTTTTAGCTGCTCCAATGGAATCAGCAGCTTCACAAAAAGAAGCAGTTGAAGAAAAAACAACTTTTGATATTATTCTTGAAGATGTTCCAAGTGATAAACGTATTCCTGTATTAAAAGTTATTCGTAATTTAACTTCTTTAGATCTTAAAGAAGCGAAAGAATCTATTACTTCTTTACCAAAAGCGATTAAACAAGGAATTTCAAAAGAAGAAGCTGAAACAGCTAAACAACAATTAGAAGAAGCAGGTGCAAAAGTAAAAATTGCATAACTAATTTTTTAACCTTTTTTTTTGTTTTATTTTTTTTTCCTGTTCTTTTTTAATTATATTTCTATCGAATTAGTTTCATTTTCTGTTCTTGTTCCAATTCTTTGTTCTAGAAAAACAGGAGGAAAATTACAGAAAATGAAAGATATGGAAAATGACTCGTGTTCCTTTTCCAGTTATTTTTCTTTCCAGTTCTTGTTCGTTTAGAACAAGAACTGGAACTCGGTTGCAAAAACAAAGTTTTTGGAAAAAGAACAAGAAGATAAAAACAAAGTTAGTTCCTATTGTTTTTCCTTGTGTAAAAAGCGCAACGAATTATTTTTAGCGCAGCTAAAAATAAAAGGAGTTTTCAAATATTGAATAAACAAAGTTTTTGCAAAAAAAATGGAAATAATTGAAAAAAATTAATATTGTTAAATTTATTTATTTTTTGAGTCCAGTAGGATTTGAACCTACATTAGAAACTTAGAAGGTTCCTGTCCTATCCATTAGACGATGGACTCAAACGCTAGTTTTTCAATAATCAATATGTTAAAACGCTAGGTGCTGTTCTAAAAATTCCATTTTGTCAAAAATGAAATGGGTTCTTTTTTTAAAAACAAAGTTTTTAGAACACCATGTAATTCCAGGTAAAGCCTGGAACAACATAGAAACGAAAAAAAGGAAAGGAAAGAAAGCACTAGCGTTATGTTTTGTAATACTTTGTTCTTAGAAAGAAAAAAAATTAGTTTTTATATCTAGTATTTAAAGCTATTATTATTTTTTCATTTTTGTATTTATAAAATACATTTCAAAATACTTTGTTTTTTGAATCAAGTCCAAAAATTTTTTGGAAAAATAAAAAGCTTTTTTTTAATATAAAAAATTAAAAGTTCGAATTTCTATAATTATTCTTGGGTAAATCCAAAAACACGTTTAAAAACGTCACGAACTTTATCACCGGAATCAATAGATTCTAATGGATCTTTTCGTAAACGATGACGTAAACATAATGGAATAACACGAAAAATATCTTCTACAGTAACTGTAGTATGTCCTTCAAAAGCGGCTAATGCTTTACTAGCACGATTTGTTACAATATCTCCTCTTAATCCATCAACATTTAATTCTGAACAAATTTGAGATATTTTTACTCTATGATCATAACTTATTTGCACTTGAGGCAGAAGTTGACGTGCTTGAATAATTTGGTTAGCTAATTCATTTTGTGAATCATTATAATTTTTACGAAATTCTAAGGGAGCAGCATCAAAATTAGCTCTTTGTTCTACAATTTGTACACGAAGATTTGGTTCTTTTACTGTTCCAATTTGAGCATGCATACCAAAACGATCTAATAACTGAGGTCTAAGTTCTCCCTCCTCAGGATTTCCAGAGCCAACAAGAATAAATCGAGCTGGGTGACTAATTGAAATACCTTCACGTTCTACGGTATTCCAACCTGAAGCTGCAGAATCAAGTAAAACATCAACTAAATGATCATCTAATAAATTAACTTCATCAACATATAAAATGCCACGATTAGCTTTAGCTAATAATCCCGGTTCAAAAGCTTTTACACCTTCAGTTAAAGCTTTTTCTATATCAATTGTTCCGCAAACACGATCTTCAGTAGCACCTAATGGCAGGTCTACCATAGTAATTTTTTTTGTTGTAACTGGTAGTTTTTCATTCGCTTGAAGTCTTTCACGAACTTCTTGACTCATTAATTCTGGATCTTGTGGATCAGAATTAAATGGATCATCAGCGACTACTTGAATTTCCGGTAAAAGATCAACTAATGCACGCACTGTTGTTGATTTTCCAGTACCACGATCTCCCATGATCATAACACCACCTATTTTGGGGTCAATTACATTTAAAATTAATGCTAATTTCATTTCTTCTTGACCAACAATAGCCGTAAATGGAAAAACTGGTCTTGCTTGTTCTAAAGAATTTTTAATAATTGTATCCATAAAAAAGATTCAACTTAATTTTTATAAATTATTTTTCTACTTGTTTTTATTAGTTTACTAAAGAAAATGTAATATTTTTTACGTTTATTCCAAAAAAATAAGTTATTCCTTTTTCATTTATAATTCTAGTTATTTTCGAAAAGAAAAAACAAAAGGAAAAGAAAAAAACAGAAGTAGAAGGGAAAACATCAAAAAAAAATTACATTTTTAATTTTCTAAAATGTAATTCTAAAATGTAAATAGACGTTCTAGTTCGATATCAACAATTTAAATAAGTATTATAATTCTCTAATTAAATAAAATTATAACCTATAATTTATTTATTAACAATGCCTTTTATTAAAAAACAGATTTGTAATTTTTACAAAGTAAAAACTCATCGGTTATAATAAATTAAGAAAAATAATAAAATTCAAATAGTTTATATTGAGTATCTGTTTTATTGTTACAAGAGAAAAGTATTATACTATTGTTTATTTTTTGTGGTTTTACTTAGTATTTTTTATTATTTGTTCCATTTCCGTTTGCTTTTCAGTTTCCTTTTCAAAAAACTCGTTTTTTGAAAAGGAACCTAAACCAAAAAAGACAGAAAAAGCAAAAAAGAAAAAGAGTTCCGTTTTCATTTCTTTTTAAAAACGAGTTGTTTTTTTTTACAAAGTAAAAAAAAAGCTAAGACCAAATGTAATAAATTTTGTTTTTAGAAGAAAAGGAATAAAATTTAACTCAACTTACTAGGTAAAAAGACACAAATAGTGTTTTTCACAATGAGAAGAAAATTTTATTTGAATAATTCAGTAGTAAAAATTATGATTAATTTCAAAAATTCAAATTCTGTTGCTAATTTTCATTCATTTTTATCTCGTAAAAATGAACTAGCTACAAAACAAATTTTTTATTGGTGGACAAAGCAATTCGTTGTTTTTGGTTTAGGATTTTTCTTAACAACATCTGCACAAGCATATCCTATTTTTGCACAACAAAATTATGAAAATCCTCGTGAAGCAAATGGCCGAATTGTTTGTGCAAATTGTCATTTGGCACAAAAACCTGTAGAAATAGAAGTTCCACAAGCAATATTACCTGATACAGTTTTTGAAGCTGTTGTGAAAATTCCATATGATAAACAAATCAAACAAGTATTAGCAAATGGAAAAAAAGGTGATCTTAATGTTGGAGCTGTTTTAATTTTACCGGAAGGTTTTGAATTAGCACCACCAGATAGAATTCCAGAAGAAATGAAAGCTAAAATAGGAAAATTATACTTTCAAACATATAGTCCAGAAAAACAAAATATTTTAGTGGTAGGTCCAGTTTCTGGAAAAAAATATAGCGAAATTGTATTCCCTATTTTATCACCGGATCCAACCAAAAATAAAGCGATATCTTATTTAAAATATCCAATTTATATTGGTGGTAATCGTGGTCGAGGTCAAGTTTATCCTGATGGTTCAAAAAGTAATAATACAATCTATACTTGTTCTACAAGTGGACAAATTACAGCTATTGAACCTATTGACAAAAAAGGTGGTTATATTATAACAATTCAACCAACGTCAGGTGAAGCCATCCAAGAAAAAGTACCAGCAGGTCCGGAATTACTTGTAAAAGTTGGTGACAATGTTCAAATTGATCAACCACTAACTAATAATCCAAATGTTGGTGGTTTTGGACAAGAAGAAACGGAAATTGTTTTACAAAATCCAGCACGTGTTCAAGGATTATTAGTTTTCTTTATTTTTGTTCTATTTGCTCAAGTTTTCTTAGTTCTAAAGAAAAAACAATTTGAAAAAGTACAATTATCAGAAATGAATTTTTAGTATAATTGATCACAAAATTTTTTACAAAAGCTTTGTTGGTTTCTTTTCCAAAAATAAAGTTGGTTCTGGTTCCATTTCTTTAAAAAATTAGTTATTTAAAGAAATGGAATATACTTTGTTTTTGGAAAAAAAAGTATATTCCATTTCTTTAAAAAATTAGTTATTTAAAGAAATGGAATATACTTTGTTTTTGGAAAAAAAAGTAAAACTATTTTTTTTACTAACAACTTAAAATAGATTTTTTATTGGTATTTTTTTTACTTTTTTTTCTTTAAAAAATGAATTTTTTAAAGAACCAGTATTAAAAAATTCTATTTTTTTAAAAAATCTTTCTTTTTTTTACTTTGTAAAAAAAAGCTACTTGCATTTTTTTGTATATTTATTTTTACCTTGATTTTTTTCGAAAATCAAGGTAAAAAATAAAACAATAAAAATCTACAAACAAAAATGCACAATAATTTTTGAGGTTTCAAAAAATGGTAACCGTTTTAAGTTATATTTCTTTATTGGTGGTTGCTTTGGTAATCACATTAGTGTTTTATCTAGGTCTATTAAAGATTAAATTAATTTAGTTTATAAAATCAATATAAATACGAGAGTTTATGGTTGAAGCTCTATTATCAGGTATCGTACTTGGTCTTGTTCCAGTAACTATTACAGGATTATTTGTAACTGCTTATTTACAATATCGTCGTGGTGATCAGCTTAATCTTTAATTTATTATTTCTGATTTTGTTTATTTTATTTTTGAACAAAATAACAAAAGTAAATTGAAATAAAAATATAGATTTTTTATTTAAGCAATAATCTACTAATTAAAGTTTTTAGTTTTTTAGATGAAAAAAAAACTTTAATTAGTAGATATAAAACTAGTAAGTTGATGTAAATTTTTTGATTAAAATATAATATTTTAAGAATAAACAAACAAAATTCATCGATTACAAATAATTTTGTTAAATTTTTGAATAAAGGTTTTATTATATAAACTGATAATAATTATCAGTTAATTTAAAGGAGATAATCACTATATGACTATAGCGATTGGAAAAACTCAAGAAAAACGCGGTTGGTTTGACATTGTTGACGATTGGCTACGTCGTGACCGCTTTGTATTCGTAGGGTGGTCTGGGTTATTACTTTTCCCTACTGCTTATCTTGCAGTTGGTGCATGGTTTACAGGAACTACATTTGTAACATCTTGGTATACTCATGGATTAGCTAGCTCATATTTAGAAGGTTGCAATTTTTTAACTGCGGCAGTTTCTACACCAGCTAATAGTATGGGTCATTCTTTATTATTCCTTTGGGGTCCTGAAGCACAAGGTGATTTTACTCGTTGGTGTCAATTAGGCGGCCTTTGGGCTTTTACAGCACTTCATGGTTCGTTTGGTCTTATTGGTTTTATGCTTCGTCAATTTGAAATTGCACGTTCAGTAAAAATTCGTCCTTATAACGCAATTGCGTTTTCAGCGCCAATTGCTCTTTTTGTTTCTGTTTTCTTAATTTACCCATTAGGTCAATCTGGTTGGTTTTTTGCACCTAGTTTTGGTGTTGCAGCGATATTCCGTTTCATTTTATTTTTCCAAGGTTTTCATAACTGGACATTAAATCCATTTCATATGATGGGTGTTGCTGGTGTTTTAGGTGGCGCACTTCTTTCTGCAATTCATGGTGCAACAGTAGAAAATACTCTTTTTGAAGATGGAGATGGTGCTAATACTTTCCGTGCTTTTAACCCAACACAAGCAGAAGAAACCTATTCTTTTGTAACAGCAAATCGTTTTTGGTCTCAAATTTTTGGTGTAGCTTTTTCTAATAAACGTTGGTTACACTTCTTTATGTTGTTCGTTCCAGTAACTGGTCTTTGGATGAGTGCTATTGGTGTAGTTGGTTTAGCATTAAATTTACGTGCATATGATTTCGTATCACAAGAAATTCGTGCTGCAGAAGATCCTGAATTTGAAACTTTCTATACTAAAAATATTCTATTAAATGAGGGTATTCGTGCTTGGATGGCTTCTCAAGACCAACCTCATGAAAAACTTGTATTCCCTGAGGAGGTTTTACCACGTGGAAACGCTCTTTAATGGTAGCTTAATTGTCGGTGGACGTGATCAAGAGTCTACTGGTTTTGCTTGGTGGGCCGGAAATGCTCGATTAATTAATCTTTCCGGTAAATTATTAGGTGCACATGTAGCTCATGCTGGACTTATGGTTTTTTGGGCAGGTGCAATGAATTTATTTGAAGTTGCTCACTTTGTTCCAGAAAAACCAATGTATGAACAAGGTTTAATTCTTTTACCTCATATTGCTACATTAGGTTATGGTGTAGGTCCAGGTGGTGAAGTTTTAGATACTTATCCTTATTTTGTTTGTGGTGTTTTACACTTAATCTCTTCTGCTGTATTAGGTTTTGGTGGATTATATCACGCATTAGTTGGTCCTGAAACTCTAGAAGAATCATTTCCTTTCTTTGGCTATGTATGGAAAGATAAAAATAAGATGACCACAATTTTAGGTATTCATCTTATCGTTTTAGGCTTAGGTGCATGGTTATTAGTTTGGAAAGCTATGTATTTTGGTGGAGTTTATGATACATGGGCTCCTGGTGGTGGCGATGTTCGTGTTATTACAAACCCTACTATTAGTCCAGGTGTAATTTTTAGTTATATCTTACGATCACCTTTTGGTGGTGATGGTTGGATTGTAAGTGTTGATAACATGGAAGATATTATTGGTGGTCATATTTGGATCGGTACTATAAATATCTTTGGTGGTATTTGGCATATTCTAACAAAACCTTGGGCTTGGGCACGTCGTGCTTTTGTATGGTCTGGGGAAGCTTATTTATCATATAGCTTAGGTGCATTAGCTATCATGGGTATTACTGCTTGTAATATGGCATGGTTTAATAATACTGCATACCCAAGTGAATTCTATGGCCCAACTGGTGCTGAAGCTTCACAATCACAAACATTTACTTTCTTAGTTCGAGATCAACGTTTAGGTGCAAATGTTGCTTCTGCACAAGGTCCAACTGGTCTTGGTAAATATCTTATGAGATCACCAACAGGTGAAATTATTTTTGGTGGTGAAACTATGCGTTTCTGGGATTTCCGTGGTCCTTGGTTAGAACCTCTTCGTGGTCCTAATGGTCTTGATCTTAATAAACTAAAAAACGATATTCAGCCTTGGCAAGAACGTCGTGCTGCTGAATATATGACTCATGCACCTTTAGGTTCAATTAACTCAGTAGGTGGTGTAGCAACAGAAATTAATGCTGTAAACTTTGTTTCTCCTCGAAGCTGGTTAGCTACTTCTCATTTTGTTTTAGGTTTCTTCTTTTTCGTTGGCCATTTATGGCACGCTGGCCGCGCTCGTGCAGCTGCAGCTGGATTTGAAAAAGGTCTTGACCGTGATAATGAACCAGCTTTATCTATGAAGCCATTAGATTAATTTTTTAATCAATAAATGACAATTAAGTATCTTTCATTTTTCTTTCATGACCGAATGAAAGGTACTTAATTTTGTTTAGAGTTATTTTTCCTACAGGAGCATTTATAAAATGGAAAAAAATCCAATGATGTTTTCATATAATTTTTTTGTTGATAAAAAAAAAATTTTTAAAAAAAAAGAACAACCTCCTGTTAATTTTCTAGGAAACCCATTAAATAGTTATTTAGAATTAGATGTAATTACTGATTTAGTTGAAATATTAGAGTATAAAAATATTTCTACAATTAGTGATAAAATATATATAGAATGGGTTATTTTTTTACACAAAAATTTTCAGTATATTCCGTATAATAAACATATTCATGTTGTTTTGTATTCGGTAGCAAAATGCGAAAATTTTAATATTTTATTTATATTTTTTTTAAAATCAAAATATATAATAAAAAATAAAAATACGGTCCGTCGATTTTATCGTTCGTATGGTGTGGACAAGCATTATTGTTGCTTAAAAACAATTAAACCTGAATTAATAACTAAAATAGATAATTTACCTCATTATTTTTTGTGTTGTTTAAGTAAAGAATGCGTTTTTCCAACAAAATATTTTGATTTATATTTGGTTTGCATGCCATACTTGTTCAATTCAAATGATTTAAATGTAAAAAAGGCATTTGATTCTATAATATTATATTCTTCGATTACTGCCGATAATGATGTAGGTGGGCATCTTTCTTCATTGTATTTTCTTTACAATCAAAACAAAAAATCTCCACCATTATGTAAAAATTTGTATACTAATTTAGATTTTCTATTTTTGAAAGATTTTTTTCATGATTTTTTATTTACAGTTTTAAATTATCAAAATTCATTGTTAAAATCTTATAATTTAATTAAAAATCAATTTTTGTATTTAACTTTGAAGATTATTAATGAATGATAAAGAGCGTTTTTCGGGTAATAACCGAAAGTCTGATTTTTGGAAAAACTTTGGTCCATTTAGAAATTGGGTTTTAGTCGCTTCGATGTTCGGTGTCTTGTTTTGGCTTTTTATGAGAGCATTGTGGCCTACACAAGCCCCCTTTCACGCTCTCGTTCGAAGTCACTACCAGCTACAACTACTGAATCTTTGTCGGTAACTATTCCACGTAGTCACTCAGAAACAACCACTGTACGAACACGGCGACTTTCTGCTCGTGCCCGTGAGTCCTCGAACATTGAACCACCTATTGTTCCGCAACAGAGTCAAGAAATTGATCAAAATGAATTACTTGCTAAAAAATCAGCTAATCAAGGGAGTTTAGTTCTAAAAAGATTCCAGAATGCACAAGACGAAAATTTCCCAAATCTGGGACTAATTGTGTTTTATTTCTTTTTGTTTTTTTAGTTCTATATTTTTTTGTTCTTGTTCCATTTCTAGTTCTATAATTTTAACCTGATACTAGAAATGGAATCAATAATTATAAATGTAAATGGTAGGTAAAAACAAACTAAAAGTTTTAAAAATAACGGATTAAAAAAGTTAAATACAAATCAAGACATAATATAACAAAAATGTTGTTCGTCTGTTTCAATTTTTTACAACAACAGAATGTAATTTAAAATTAAAAATTTGGTTTTTTAATAATTTATTACATATAACTAATTTTTTATCATAAAAAACAAATATTATAGACTAGAGATAATTTGGAACACATTGATTTTTATAAAAAATTGTGATAATTTATTTAATTAAAGTTTGGAGAGATGACCGAGAGGCCGAAGGTAACGCATTGCTAATGCGTCGTGTGGCAACCCCATACCGAGGGTTCGAATCCCTCTCTCTCCGTTTTTTTAATAATTAAAAACAATTTAATATTTGGAGCTTGGTAGGAACGCTAGTTGCTGTTCTAAAAATATTATTTTTAGAAAACACTAGCCATTAATTTTTGTAACAAAAATTATAAGGTTTAAAACCTATGGAATTATATATTGATAATAACAACTATTGAAATCAATAAACTTACAAGCACATAAAACTTTATATGCAGTTTTATTGACTATAATCGATTCGTCATTTTAAGCCAATTTTGAGCTTCAATATAATTTGTTGGTGCTAGTCGAATAGCTTCTCGCCAATAATCTGCAGCTTTATCAAAAAGCAGCTTTGAAATTTCACTTTTTCCATTTTCTAAAGCTTGTTCACCACGATAATGATAAATAACAGCAATATTATTTAAAGCTTGTGGTAGTGAGGGATTTCTTTCTAAAGCTTGATAATAATAATCTAAAGCTCGTGAATGATCACCATTACTTGTATGGATTAATCCTATATTATATAAAATATAACTTCGATCATAAGCGTCAGTTTCTAATCTTAAAGCTTGGTAATAATTTTGTAAAGCTTCGGCATATTCACCTTCTGATTGTGCGGACATACCATCTCTATAATAACTAAAAGCCTGTTTTTCACGATTGGATGTTGGCAATATTTTCAAGAGAATATCGGCTATAACAGTAAAAGTTTTATCGATAAAATTGTCATTTCTTTGTGATCTTGGCATAGAATAGAATCTCCTCTAATATTTATAGAATTGAGAATAATAGTTTTTCATTAATATTTTTATGATTACCTTTTTAATACTTTAGAATTTTTCAACTATTTTTTTGTTAAAAAAAACACAATAAATCTTTTTTTATTTTGTCAAAAATACATTAAATCTAAGAAAACTATGATATTAATAAGTTACATAAACTTTTTATGTTATTTAAAAGAGTAAAAAGTTAGTAAAAGAAAGTGCCGTTTTATTGTAATAAAACGACACTTGAAAAACATTAATTTTGTATAAAATGTTTAAATTATATCTCGAAATTAATCAAGATCTTTTTGTCCAGGGTTACGTCCTGGGTCATTAGAAAGAAATCCAAAGATAAATAGTGAAACAAAAAAAGTAACTACAGTATATACAAATATTTTTAATGTTAACATAACTTTTTTTTTAATCAAAAAGATTTATAGGCTACTACTATTTTTATTATATCATACAAAAAAATATTAAACTAGTTATTTTGGTAATATTTATTAAAATTTTTGATTTTTCATAAATAAAAAAAATAAACACTGATTTCTATAAAATTAACCATTTTATTATTGATTTTTATATAATATAATTATATTATAATAAAAACAAGATTGCCTGCTTAACTCAATTGGCAGAGTATCGGTCTTGTAAACCGAAGGTTATCGGTTCAACTCCGATAGCAGGCTAAAAATAAAAAAAATTATATAAATCTTTTACTTAGCTTACTTTTTCAATAGAAAAAAATAGACAATAAAGAAAAAGAAGGTTAAAATAAAAAAAATATCAAGACAATTAGTCTCTATTAAATTTTTACTAGCTGGTTTTATTTCTTGACTTATTTTAGTGTTTAAAAGAAAACAACTATTTTTTTTGTCTGTAAAAAATTTTTTATTTTAAAAATAAAAATAGTTAAAAAAACAAATACAGCAAAAAAAAATTAAAAGTACAGAGTATTTCATTATTTAAAATGAATTACCTGTAACATTTAGAATAAAAATAATATTGAATATTTTGTTTATTTTTAGTTCTAAAAAATAGATGGTTCCTTTTATTGTTTTTTTATTTTTGTAAACCAACTTTGTTTATTCCATTTTTTTTTTCCGTTTCTTTTTCCAGTTTTTCAAACTGGAAAAAGAAACGATAATAAAAAGAACATGAATAAAAGTATTTTATAAAAATACAAAATATCAATATTTTTTTAGTTTATTAACTAGTAATATGATTAATAGTTAGTTATTAATAAGACAAATTCTATATATTTTTTATGTCTCAAAAACTTACTCTGGAAGATATGATAAAGAGTGGAATGCATTTTGGTCATTTTACTCATGAATGGAATCCACGTATGGCACCATATATTTATGGTGAAAAAAATGGTCGTCACGTTTTAGATCTTGTCCAAACACATTATCTTTTAAAACAGGTTCTTAATTTTATTGAAGAGAGTGCAGCACAAGGAAAAACTTTTTTATTTGTAGGTACAAAAAAACAAGCAGCTCCTTTAATAGCAAAAACAGCTTTAGCTTGTAATAGTTTTTATGTTAATCAACGTTGGTTAGGTGGAATGTTAACTAATTGGCGAACAATACAAAAATCTCTTCGAAAATTAGATGAATATCGACAAGCTGAACAACGTGGAGATTGGAATTTTTTAAAGAAACAAGAAGTTGCTCGAAAAAAACGAGAAAAACAACGTTTAGAGAAATATCTAGCTGGTTTAGAAAATATGAATCAACTACCTGGCGTTGTTATTATTATTGGTCAACCAGAAGAAATTCACGCAGTTCGTGAATGTCGTCAGTTAGCTATTCCTACAATTACTCTTCTTGATAGTAATTGTGATCCCACTTTGGCTGATTGGTATATTCCGGCTAATGATGATTCAGTTTCTGCATTACGTGTTATACTTGACCTTTTCGAAAATTCTATTCTTAGTGGTCAAACACGTTATCGTGAAGATGAGTCATTTTCAAAAACAAAGTTTTTGGAAAAGAAAATTGCAAAACAAAATGTAAAACAATCTTTACATCGTAAAAACTCATCAACAGTAACTGAAAAAAAAGCTTCTAAATATCGTAGCACTAGTACTCGTTTACGTAGTAAACAAGGATAACTATAATAAAAGTTTAACATTAAATTGTAATTGACTTTTTATTTCCAATAAAAAAAATTAAGTTTGTTCCTTATACGTTAATGTAAGTGATTAACGCCATTAATGCTATTGCTTTCTGTTTCCTTTTCCGATTCTTTTTTGTTTTTTTAAAATAAAGTTGATTCCAGTTCTTTTTTATTTTCAGTTTCCATGTTGTTCCAGGGTTTCATTTCCTTTTCCAGGTAACACCTGGAAAAGGAAATGCCACCTGGAATTACCTGGAATAAACGAAATTAGTTTCTTTTTATTATCTAAAACTTTGTTTTAGAACATCAGGTTTTCAACCTCGAATAAACGAAGTTGCTTTATGGAAAAGCAATCTAGTTTCAGTTTTTCTTTAGGTTCCAAAAAAAAAGTTTTTGGAAAAACAACAGGAACGAACAATAGCTTAAAACAACCAGAATTGGAAAAAACAAGAACTGGAAAAAGAATAAACAAAATAATTAGAACAGGAAATACAAAAGGAACGCCCTGTAAAAAGGAGTAAAATTTATGACAAATGTCTGGTTTGATTTAGCTGAAGTTTCTGTAGGTCAGCATTGGTATTGGACTGTAGGCCCATATACAGTACATGGTCAAGTATTAATTACATCATGGATTGTTTTCGCTATAATTCTTGGAATTTCATTACTGGCAAATAGTAATTTAAAATCAATTCCTGAAGGCCTTCAAAATGTTACTGAATATATAACAGAATTTATTCGTGATTTAGCAAAAACTCAAATTGGTGAACACGATTATTTAAAATGGGTACCTTTTTTAGGAACCATTTTTCTTTTTATTTTTGTATCTAACTGGTCAGGTGCTCTTGTGCCTTGGCGTATTCTCGAATTACCCAATGGTGAATTAGCTGCACCTACAAATGATATTAATACAACTGTTGCTTTAGCTCTATTAACTTCAGTTGCTTATTTTTATGCTGGAATTAGTAAAAAAGGTTTAGGATATTTTAAACGTTATATATCTCCTGCAGCTTTTTTATTACCTATTAATGTTTTAGAAGATTTTACTAAACCATTATCATTAAGTTTTCGACTTTTTGGAAACATTCTAGCTGATGAGCTAGTTGTAGGTGTATTAATTACCTTAGTACCTTTAGTAATTCCTATTCCTATTATGTTATTAGGTTTATTTACTAGTGCTATTCAAGCTTTAGTTTTTGCTACATTAGCTGGTGCTTATATTGGCGAATCTGTTGAAGATCATCACTAGTTTTTCGGCTTTTTTTATTTTATTTTTGGCTTGTTTTTTCTTTTAGAAAAAACAAGTAAAAATAATAATAACCGAAAATCAAAGAATTGTTAGAATAATAAAAAAATGCATTTATAATCTTAACTTTAAGATAATTTTGAATTTATTTTAAAGAAAAAATTACTAATATCTTTTTTTACGATCATTTTTACACTGTAAAAATGATCGTAAAAAAAGCTTAAACTGTTTTAGAAATTTTTCACATTTTTAAAAAATTAAACTTACTAAAGATTCATTTAAATGTTTGTTTTAATGTTTTTTTCAAAAAAAATTGAAGTTTGAAAACACTATATTTAAAACAATTTTTGTTATTTTCATTTTTTTGTTAATTAATAAAATTAATTAACAAAAAAACGACTATTAGTAGTTTTTAATTTTTACAGTAAATACGCTGTAGTTTTAAAAAACTTTTAATTAATCCTGTAAATTAAATATTTTTTTTTTTAAGGATTTTAGTTGATTGATTTTCCATTTAATAAGATGGAAAAAAATAGAAAATATTTACTGATATTTAAATTCTATTGAATATCAAAATTATTATTTTCTAAAATTAAATAGATTAAGAATACAAAAATTCTTAATATTATTTTGTTTTAATTTAAGTGAAATCCATACGCTAAAGGGCAAGTGACTTTTGTTTCAAATGCTGTCGCTTTCTGTTTCCTTTGTTACGCCAATTAGCATTCTTTACACTATCGTTTTATGAGGATTGCATTTACAATGTTTCCATTTTTTTACTTTTTTCAAAAAGTAAATTAGTTCGCTTTTCTTTAAAAAAAACTAGTTTTTTTTAAAGAAATTGAATAAACTTTGTTTTTGGAAATAAAAGGAAAGGGAAAAACAAGGATTAGTGTTCTTTTTGGTTTGAACTTTTATTTATATTTTGTCAAAAAAAAAATTATTGGAGGTAAAAGAATTATGAATCCACTTATCGCTGCTGCAAGTGTTGTTGCTGCTGGTCTTGCTGTAGGTCTTGCTGCTATTGGTCCAGGTATGGGACAAGGAACTGCTGCTGGTTATGCTGTTGAAGGTATTGCTCGTCAGCCAGAAGCTGAAGGTAAAATTCGTGGTGCTTTACTTTTAAGTTTTGCATTTATGGAATCTTTAACTATTTATGGTCTTGTTGTTGCTTTAGCTCTTTTATTTGCAAACCCATTTGTATCATAAAATTTTTAATTATTTTTTTTCTTTTATTTTTAGTTTTTAAATTTTCTTTTAAAAATAAAAGAAAAAATAGATATAAACCAATTTTTTTTAGAATAACTAAAAAAAACTATTTTTCTACTAATTATCAAGTTTTCTCATTAAAAAAAATGAGAAAACTTTTTACTTTTTTTAATAATTTTATTTAAATTATTACATTTATTGTGCCATTGTGTTTTTATTTTGTAAAAATACACCAATTCATTTAGCTTTTTTTACGTTCATTTTTTACTGTTTAAAAATGAACGTAAAAAAGACACTGTGTAAAAATGATATAAGAAAACCAAAAAATTTTTATCAAAATAAATCGTAAATTTTTACACAAATTTAATATTTTGGCGCAACAATTTTTGTAGTACTCCTCTTGAATTATTGTTATTTATTTCAAAAATGCTGAAATAATAAGTTTTTTTCAAAAGGAAAAGTTAAAACGTGGATTTTTTTTTATTTTTCTATTAAAAATAAAATAAAAATATAGTTAATTAATTTTTCTTTTTGATTTTATTTCTTTTCTTCTTTTTTATACAAAAAAGACAATAATTTTTTATTCTTTTTTCTTTTCATTAAAAAATAAAAGAAACCAAGAGGACAAAAACTCAAAGTTTTTGTGAATAAAAACAAAAAAACAGAGATACTTCTTTATGAGAAGGGTGGAGAAGATATTACAAAAATTTAATATTTAAAAATCTTAAAAGGGGATTTTATGCTTTTCAGCACTTCTTTAATGTTTGCAGGCCATTTTGGATTTAATACGAATATATTAGAAACCAATGTGCTGAATTTGGCAGTGGTGCTGGCCATCGTAATAACCTATGTGGGCGATGCTTTGCGAGGTTTACTTGCAAATAGAAAGCAAACGATTTTAAATAATTTTCGTGAAGCTGATCAACGAGCATCAGAAGCTCAAGATCGATTAAATCAAGCTCGACTTCAATTAGAAAAAGCGAAAACAAAAGCTGATGAAATTAGTCAACAAGCTATTTTTACCGTTGATCAAGAAAAGAAACAAATTATTTCTCAAACTCAAGAAGATATTAAACGTTTAAGCATTCTTCAGCAAGAAACCTTGAAATTTGAGCAACAAAAAGCTCAAAATGAACTTGCTCAAAAATTAGTAAGATTGGCATTGCATCAAGTTCGAGAAAAACTTAATCAGCGTTTAAATTCGTTTATTCATAATGCTGTAAATAATTTTCAAATTTTACTTTTTACGAACTATAAACCGTAACACTGTCGCGAACGCGACATGCGTCCCAATTAATAAAATGTAATGCACTTTTCTTGTATTTTTTATATTTTTTACTTTCAATTTCTTTTCATTTTGTTCCGTTCCATTTTTTTTTCCAAAAAAAAATGGAACGGAACAAAATGAAAAGAAATTGTTTTGGAAAAATAAAAAATAAATGCACAAGTAAAAATGCACATAATAGGAGGAAGTTCAGCATATCATGGTAAAAATTAGACCTGATGAAATTAGTAGTATTATAAAACAACAGATTGAACAATATCAGCAAGAAGTTAAGGCGGTAAATGTAGGAACTGTTTTCCAAGTAGGAGATGGTATTGCACGTATTTATGGTCTTGATAAAGTAATGGCTGGTGAGTTACTTGAATTTGAAGATGGTACAGTAGGTATTGCTTTAAATTTAGAAACTAAAAATGTTGGTGCTGTTTTAATGGGTGAAGGTACCAGTGTTCAAGAAGGTAGTTCAGTACGTGCTACGGGTAAAATTGCTCAAATTCCTGTAGGTGACGGTTATTTAGGTAGAGTTGTTAATTCATTAGCACGTCCTATTGACGGGAAAGGAGAAATTTCTACTACAGAAAATCGACTTATTGAATCATCAGCACCAGGTATTATTTCACGACGTTCTGTTCATGAGCCATTACAAACAGGAATTGTAGCTATTGATTCAATGATTCCGATTGGTAGAGGTCAACGAGAATTAATTATTGGTGACCGACAAACAGGAAAAACAGCTATTGCTGTTGATACAATTTTAAACCAAAAAGGTAAAGATGTTGTTTGTGTTTATGTAGCTATTGGTCAAAAAGCATCATCGATTGCACAAGTAGTTAATACTTTACAAGATCGAGGTGCTATGGATTATACCATTATTGTTGCTGCTACTGCAGATTCACCAGCAACTTTACAATATTTAGCT